TTAGCCGTCTATAGAATTAGCTTCAACAGCAGCTAGATCCAGAGGGAAGTTGTGAGCGTTACGTTCGTGCATAACTTCCATACCAAGGTTAGCACGATTAATGATATCGGCCCAAGTGTTAATTACACGACCTTGACTATCAACAACAGATTGGTTGAAATTGAATCCATTTAAGTTGAATGCCATAGTGCTGATGCCTAGAGCAGTAAACCAGATACCTACTACTGGCCAAGCAGCTAAAAAGAAATGTAGAGAACGGGAGTTGTTGAAACTAGCATATTGGAAGATCAATCGGCCGAAATAACCGTGAGCAGCTACAATATTGTAAGTTTCTTCTTCTTGACCAAATTTGTAACCTGCATTAGCGGACTCATTTTCGGTGGTTTCCCTGATCAAACTCGAAGTTACCAAGGAACCATGCATAGCACTAAATAGAGAGCCGCCGAATACGCCAGCTACACCTAACATGTGAAATGGATGCATAAGAATATTGTGTTCAGCCTGGAACACGATCATGAAATTGAAAGTACCAGAGATTCCTAGAGGCATACCGTCAGAAAAGCTTCCTTGACCGATAGGGTAGATCAAGAAAACAGCAGTAGCAGCTGCAACAGGGGCTGAGTATGCAACAGCAATCCAAGGACGCATACCTAGACGGAAGCTAAGCTCCCACTCACGACCCATGTAGCAAGCTACACCAAGTAGGAAGTGTAGAACGATTAGCTCATAGGGACCGCCGTTATATAACCATTCATCAACAGAAGCTGCTTCCCAGATGGGATAGAAATGCAGACCAATGGCTGCAGAGGTAGGAATAATAGCACCGGAGATAATATTGTTTCCATAAAGAAGAGAACCGGAAACAGGCTCACGAATACCATCAATATCTACTGGAGGAGCTGCAATGAAAGCAATAATGAATACAGAGGTTGCAGTCAATAGGGTAGGAATCATCAAGACACCAAACCAGCCAATATAAAGACGGTTTTCGGTGCTAGTGATCCAATCGCAAAAACGATTCCATAGGCTTGCGCTTTCGCGTCTTTCTATAATTGCGGTCATGGTTAGAACTTGGTTTATTTAATCATTAGAAGCTCCCAAGCATATACGCTTGTTGTTAAACAGTATAACATGATTCATATCTGTATGTCAACCAATATTTTTAATTTATTTATGAATCAAATAAGATTATCTATAATATAGTAGAGTCTATAGAACCCTATTGATCTGGGTTGCCCGGGACTTGAACCCGGAACTCGTCGGATGGAGTGGATTATCTACTCCTTATCATTTATTTAAATGAGTAAGAAATCTCTCCCCAAACCGTGCTTGCAATTTTATTTTCATTGCACACGGCTTTCTCAATATATTAATTTATAAATCATTTGGATTCCCGGGTGTAAAAAGCCCATAGTGAGTTAATTGATCTAATAAGCATTTCATTGGTCAAATCATTTTTCTATTTGTTTATTATGTATCTTTTGCCAGTAATTAACCAGGATATTTATCTGGATAATATCTGAATTCCAATTTCGTTCTCTCTGTGAACAAGTCTTTGAAAAGGACGAATAAATGAATTCTCGTTCCTTTGAGAACGATTTTGTGAAGAGTTCCGAACCTGATTCTTCCCGAACTACACGTATCGTACTTTTATGTTTACAAGCTAAAGTTTTAGCACATGGAAGTAGAAGTATATACTTTATATAATATAAACCATCTTTATTAATGGATCCACTGTAGTAATGAAAAATATTTCTACACATTCGATCGAATCGATCGAGGATATCATCATCTGATAGATTGGTCCAGGACAATCTACTAATTGGCTGCCCTGAGATGTCACAGAACCTTTCTTTAGTCAAATATAAAAGAATGGATCTAATCGGAGCTATTGGATTAAATTCATTGGCAATGATATCGCTAATCAATAAATCATCTAGCATTTTGGTCCTAACCACGAGAGTTTTCATTTTAAAACTCAGAAAATGACCTAAAAAATAAAAATAAATCTTGGATAGTTCCAGAATACATACCCTATACGGTTGAGACCAAAGATGGAAATAATATTGCCAAAAATTAAACAGATGATATCTACATCTTTTCACTTGAAGGTGAGTACCTTTTAGAGCTATAAGGGATCTTTCTCCATATCTAACATAGTATATGAAAGGATACTTCAACAACCAGATCCTTTTCGTTGAAATTTTGACCGGAAATATGACAATATGTTTGATCTTTTTATCAAAATGAGTTCGATCGGGAAAAGATCCATACAACAATGATCGTGAATGATAAAATTGTTTCAGAAGCGAAACTAAAAAGGATTCACATTCATATACATAATAATTCCACAGGAACAGGGAGAACCTCCTATTCTCCCTCGGTGGAACCAGAGCTTTCTGCAAATTTTCTGCACTAAAACTATTTCTCCATTCGTGTAGAATGGATCGTAATAGATGCAAAGAAGGAGCATCTCGGATCCAGCGACGAAAAGTCCGAACCAAAATTTCCGGATGAATCGAGTAGGGTACTCGTATATCTGATACATAATTGGAATATGGGAATTTATCCTCCATAAGGGTAAATATGCAATGGATTGATCGAATACTCTTCCATCCATCCATTCCTTCTATAAAATGTTTTGATTGCATTGCCAATGAAACTTCCAAGATAACTGTCAAACCTTCTAGTACCAATTCAGAATAAGAGTTCCTATTGCGATTAATAAATCGATTTGGATCACAATTCCTGAATAAACCAATTGAATTTGAATCATTTTGTTGACGTATCCGACGAATCAAACGCTTTACAGTTGGGAAACTAAAAAAATTAGAAATTGAAAGTTCCGTCGGTTCGGAGGAACTCGATTTATCTAAATAAAGATCATGAGCAATTGTGTAAAGATCTTCTCGAAAAAAAAGTGGATATAAAAAGCATTGTTGCCAAGATTTATGCTTGTTTCCATATCTTTGGAACTCATCCATTTTAAGAAAAACCCGGGCCCTAAAATAACCTCTTGGATTATGAAATTACATGGTGCGATTTAGTCGGGAAAGAATAGAGAATCCTATCTGAATATTCTCTTTACAAGAAATATTCATTCGTCATGAGGAAGAACGAAAATGTTTTATCTTGGCAGTCCGATCGCTCTCCTGACTCAGCGAAGAAATTTCGCTGGTCAGTACACTATTTCTCTTACACATTTGTCTTTGAGTACTTAGGATTCATTGCGGGTGTAGAAATCCCTGATCTAATACAGGGAAAAACTCCCCCTATCGGTTACTAAAGTGCTCTTAACTTCTGATTAGTAAAAGGAATTCCTCGTTCAAATGAGGAACAGAAGCTCGGTCTTCTGGTTTTTCTTTATGATTCAAGCCATCTAGCTTTCTCCATTGACTCACTCCACTTAATCGTGTGTTTATTCGATCTTATTCCATAATACATTTGGATTTGTTCAAATAACATATATTATACATCGCTGTATAGAATATACATATTCTCATACATTTGATTCCTTCGCTTCTGATCAAATAAGATTTAATATACTTCATCCGAACGTGTAAAAGACCTTAGTCGCACTTAAAAGCCGAGTACTCTACCATTGAGTTAACAACCCTTATTTGCTATTTGGAGAGATACAATAGAAGTAGAATATTAAATTATACCGTATGAATAAACTTATATGATATTTGAACAATCGTTGTCAGGAATAAATAGAATCTATTGACAAATAGAGGATAAAGGATCTAGAATTTATCCTCTACAATTTCTAGAATCAAATAACTTAATCTATAGATTAAAGATTAAGTTATTTATGATCCGTCAAACGAATTCACGATGATTAAAAAAAGAATCGTGATTCAAAAAATAATGAATGGTGGACCTAATAAATAGAATGTATTCTATTTATTATTAATTCTATTGGCACAATGCGCTATTGTCAATCCCAATATGTTGGAATAGACACTTTTTTTATTTAATTGTTGGATTGGCACTACATTAAGACGAAAATAATTATATTAGACACACTAATAAAATAGAGGATCATACGCTTATCTATGAATGATAGTAACAAAAAAACAAAATTATATTATTCGTTAAAAATTATAATTTTTCTAATTTATCAAAAATTATATTATTATATTAAACTTCCAAGTTTTCCATAGGAAGTTAGTTCCTTATTTCATTTGATTCGGTTCTTTCATACATTACATGTTTTATCATTCTCGGTTGAACGACTCAAATCTTTATTATTTCCATATCCAAAACTGAAAATTTCTAAGCTGCCTACGTATATAGCGTCGCAGGGCATTAATATACATGAAATTTGCATATAATAAGAGGAAAAAAAAAGGATAATAAGAAAACAACCATGACACGAAACTTGAATAATATAGAAATCTCATGTAATTTAAATTTATTGAGAAATTTATTGGACCTAGACGTAGTCGCATGACTTATCTCCCCTTTTTTTATTATTTTTATTAATTAAAAAGCGTGTTTAAAACGAAACATTTTTGCCCTCAGAAAAATACCATGAACAGTTCCTGTAGGTTGAGCTCCTAATTTGAGGAAATTTACAATAGTAACATAAAATAAGCGGGTTTCATACTTATTCATTGGATCATAAAATAAAGACCGAATTCCTGGATAGCTCTTCCTTTTTTTCGAGACTTAGCATCAATTGCTACAATTCGATAGGTAACTCATTGAGTTAGATCGACAAAAGAACCCCCCCCTCTAAAACATACATTTCGCTATTCTCTTTTCCACTTTCAGCAATAGAACTGATTAATCTTTGTAGAATTAGGATCTAGTTTTTCCCAAAATTGATCTGATCATTTTTTTAAATCGATGTAGACTTACAAAATAATTATAGCTCATTTAGAACATTTACACTAACCCTAGATTCTATCCCCTAATTTATATCTACTTTCTGGTTAAACTCCGCATATCTTTTTAAGGAGATAAATGTTGAGCTAAGAGCATCTTCGAATCGAAAATGGCAGATGTCATAATACACAGAACCAATCATGTCGTTCAAGTCGAACGTTGCTTTCTACCACATCGTTTTAGACAGACAAATTATTATAATAAAGGTAGGTATCTGATCCAAAATAGATATGTAATTATGAATAGTCATGAATTCATACATTTTTGTAATAACATCAGTTCATTATCCTAGCTAGCTATTGAACGCTTCTTTAGCTGCGTACATTACTTCGACAGTAATGGTTTCAATGCCCTTTTGTCGTGCTAATTTCTCAGTATTTATTTTTACCTTTTCTCTAACAAAACGGGGGATTTTACTTAATTCTAGTCGACTTTCAGGATTCCAAATTAGGCCTGTATCCGTGGATAATGATTTAGTTATTACTTCTTTAGTATCATGCCCACCAAAAATATCTAGAAGATGGTCCTCCATACCCAAAGCAAATGAGTTATAAACTAGATCAGCTATTTGATTAGTACCTTCGTAACCTAGGAAGGGTCGGTATCCCAAGGGAAAATTTTGTATATGAACTGGTGCAGAAATAACTCCACAAGGAATATCAAGACGTTTACCAATATGACGTTCCATTTGAGTACCAAATATTGCAAATGGTTCCATCTGAGCGATCATATCTCCTACTTCAGCATGATCATCTGTGATAAGTATTTCATCACAGAAACCTTGAATTTGCTCTTTGAACCATTCCGCATCGTGTTTGCAATAAGTACCCGAACAACTCACACGAATTCCCATTTCTCGAGCAAGTATCTTAGTTATTGAAGCAGCATGAGTTGCATCACCAAAAACGACTGTTTCTTTCCCCGTCAAATTCTGACAATCAATAGATCTTGAAAACCAAGCAGCTTGGGAAACAAATCGAGTTTGTCCGTCGATATAATGTTCATAATCAACTCTTTTAATCGATGAACTAAGAGTTAAGGTATTCACATTTTTTTGAATTTGGCGGATCCACTCAGCCATATCCACAGCCCCCATGGGGGCTGTGGATATGTAAGGCATTCCATATTCTTTATTCAAATACATCGCTGTCATTAAGCCCACTTCACGATAAGGAATTAGATTGAACCAAGCTTTTGGTAAATTTTTAAGATCTTCTACAGATCCTCCTTCAGGAATTATTTGATTAATTCCGATGTCCAGATCTCGTAACAAACGTCTCAACTCACGACAATCGTGTTGATTATGAAAACCCAATGTAAAAATTCCAATTATATTGACAGAAGGCGCATTTGTCAGGAATTGATCCAATTTTTCTTGTCTATAGCATCTATCTAATCTATCTAAATAATATCGAACTACCTGTTCCAAAGTTCTATCCGCTGCCTGAATTTCATTCACTTGATAATGATCCACATCCGCAAAAATGACGTTGGAATCAGAAATTATGGATGCTCTATACACAAAGTTTTGTAAATCCTCTTGCAAAATACTAGAGGTACATGTAGGTGTCAATATAATAAGATCGGGATGTTCCTCCTTATCTTTCCGGAGAATATTATCCACAACTCTTTCTTGAGATCCATGTGCTAATACATGACGATCTACTATGCTAGAACTTGCAGCAGTAAAATCTCTTTCGCGTTCTAACATAGAACGCATTACATTAAAATAATCATCTCCTAGAGGAGCATGCATAATGGCATGCACATTTTTGAAGGAACTAGCTACTCGTAGAGTTCCAATATGAGCAGGACCAGCATACATCCAATAGGCTAATTTCATAAATTATAAATTAGCCTTTTTAAAATTTGATTTGTGTTCCTATCCTACACCACAAAAATATACCTTTCCATATTTATGCCTTATTATATTTACCTTCCATAAGTATAGTCTATGAAATGATGAGAAATAAGAAAAAAGTATAAATTAAATTGGATTTACCATTCTTATTTATTTTAAAATATTACTATTTGTCCCATCTGGGACGAAAGGATTCGAACCTTCGCAATAACAGGACCAAAACCTGTTGCCTTACCGCTTGGCCACGCCCCATTCTTATATGAATGCTGCATATAAGATCCTATATCTTGTTTATATATTCAAACAAGGTTCCATTCTAATCTGAATTGTATTATTCTTGTATTATTCTTATTAGATTTCTTATTAGATTTCTTATATGGAATATCGATTGTATATTTATTAATAGCTTCGATTTCGAAGAGATCTCTGAATTTCACACCAATAAGGATGTGGTTACATCCTCCATTGATGTAAGCCTGCTTAGCTCAGAGGTTAGAGCATCGCACTTGTAATGCGACGGTCATCGGTTCGATCCCGATAGAAGGCTCTTTTTCATTCTTTTCATTATTAAGCATGTTTTGTTAGGATCTATAAAATAGGGAGAAGACTCTTCCTTTTATGATCGTCAGTCCACCGAGTCTATCATGGCATAATATGTTTCTGTTTCAACTAGAAACGAAATGAATGATTGGAACATATTTTATTGGACCTCTCCAATACAAAATGAAAATAAAAAGTGCCGTTCTCTATATAAAATATATTATTTCATTATTCGTACTGTTTATACTATTCCTCTTTCCAGCATTATTTGTTCATTTTGTGTCGTGAAATAAGGAGTTTTTATGTCCCGTTATCGCGGACCTCGTTTAAAAATAATAAATCGTCTAAAAACTTTACCAGGACTCAGTAAGAAAAAACCCAACAGAATTGAAGAGCCTAGGACGAAAAAACATCATAAATCTCCTAAACCTTCTAAATATCCTATCCGCCTAAAAGAAAAACAAAGAGTACGTTTTCATTACGGACTTACAGAGCGACAATTACTTCAATATGCTCGTATTGCTAGAAGATCCAAGGGATCAACGGGTCAGGTGCTATTGCAATTACTTGAAATGCGTTTGGATAACATTATTTTTCGATTGGGAATGGCGCTTACCATTCCTGGAGCCAGACAATTAGTAAGCCATAGACATATCCTGGTCAATGATCGTATAGTAGATATACCAAGTTATCGTTGCAAACCCCAAGATTTAATTTCTATAAAAGATCAACAAAGATCTATAAATATAATTAATAACAATATAGATCTTTCCCAGAGGGATAAAATGAGGGTACCAAACCATTTGAATCTTTTAAAAAAAAAGTCACAATATATTGGATTAGTTAAAAAAATAATAGATAGTAAACGAATCAGTTTGAAGATTAATGAATTGTTAGTCGTAGAATATTATTCCTGTCGAATTTAAATTGAGAATGAAAAGGAGGGATTCGATTCATGCACATCTGTCTCTCTGTACGTTACATAACAATGTGATTTTCCTTTCCCATACCAATATTTGTTTTATTTACTTTATTTCCTCTGTCACGTAAATACAACGTGGTTGCGGGATGATGAGATCATCCTATTGAGTGGGTTGGGAGAAAACGATAGAAAGAATAAGGTTAATATACGGAATATTTACGATCAGAAGGAAATCCATTTAATTATGCTATTGTGCGTCGGAAAATCATTTTATTCATGGGATCATTTCTATATGAGGAATGAAGGAAATTCTAAAATTTATAATTGACTATGCCTAGATCTCAGAGAAATGACAATTTTATCGATAAGACCTTCACAATTGTAGCGGATATCTTATTGCAAATAATCCCAATGGCTTCAGGGGAAAAAGAGGCATTCACCTATTACAGAGATGGTGTGATTTGATACTTTTTTTTATTTCTGTCTTTATCGTTTCAGGGAATGGCGGAATATTGAGTCAATGAAAACTTACGCTTAGTGAAAGTGAGTGAAATAGAACAATTCTTTCTGTCGTGTATCCCCGATTGATGCAGCCTTAGATGCTTTTATCTTCTGATATTACTAGTATCAAGCGAAAGGTTAAACCTATGTGTGTAATAGGTTCTAATGGTCAAACCTATCTGATAGGCACGCATAGGGGAAAAAGCACTACGTGTGGGAATCGACAACACAAACGCTTCGTTATCATAAACATGACCCTTTAAGGGCTAGTTAAAATGGTTGAGACAACAAACATCCATCTCGTTTGTACTTCGGATACCGTTAGAACCATCGGAGATTGTTGAAGTGAATAATCCCCGTAAAATACAATGCGTTAAGGACAAAGAAAGTGTTGGAGGTTCTGTTTTTAAGTGCTAAAATCCTTGGTATTAAAAAAAGAGTCTTTGCAAGAAGGATGGCTAGAGATTAATAAGAAATACACTAGCTCCTGTTAATTCATAATATGGGCTAAGACCGATTCAACGGATTACTTTCCTTATTATGTAAAAAAAGGAGGAGCCGTATGAGGTTAAAATCTCATGTACGGTTTTGGAACGGAGATCATTTCAATTGAATGAACGACCGTAACGGATGTCAGCTCAATCCGAAGGGGAATATGCGGAAGCTTTACAAAATTATTATGAAGCCATGCGATTGGAAATCGACCCTTACGACCGAAGTTACATACTATATAATATAGGTCTTATCCACACGAGTAATGGGGAACATACTAAAGCTTTGGAATATTATTTCCAGGCATTAGAACGAAACCCGTCTTTACCACAAGCTCTTAATAATACGGCCTTGATCTGTCATTACGTGCGGCTATCTGTACTATAGAATGAATTCGTTTAGAACTACGGAGAAGAAAAAAAAGAAGAGACTTTCTACATATGCATCGTCCAAAGGACGGTTTTTATCAGCTGTAGTAAAAAGAATATCCCTCATAGGAGCCCAAATATGAATGGATAAATAGAGCCTCAATATTCCATGGATAAAAAATAATTTAATCATTTAAATTGATGGGGAAAGCACCATAAAGATCAATTATTGAAAGTTGGGACTGATACGATCAAATCTGCTCACTGACAAATCAACTTATGTAATATAGTTGATTTACTAGGCTATTGAGCAACGGTGTAGCATCAGATCCTAAAGATGTTAAGTACTCTCCTACAAGTTGCAGATGGAAAGTACTATTCGAAATTTCTATACAGAACATAGATAGTTACCCCTTAAAAAGACTTCTATCCGGATAATCTGAAGTAGATCTCGTTGTTTCTATATTCATCTTTATGAGGGTGGGAGAAAAGATAAAACCTGATCATTTATCGAAAGTGAAGTTTGAAACTCATGTCATTGACCCTTTCTGTTATTTTGGTTAACCTGAACTTATTCCCTATCTTCTAGTTTGGAAGTTTGGGTAAAGGACTAAAAAATAGTGAATTGAGCCGTATGAGGTGGGAAACTCTCAAGTACGGTTCTAAGGGAAGAAGACTTTTCTAAGTTGACCTATCCCGACCGAGGAGAACAGGCCATTCGACAAGGAGATCCTGAAATTGCGGAGGTTTGGTTCGATCAAGCTGCTGAGTATTGGAAACAAGCTATAGCGCTTGCTCCAAGCAATTATATCGAAGCACAAAATTGGTTAAAGATTACGGGACGTTTTGGAGAATGAAAATATATCGATTACCATACAATCGTCAGAATTATGAAATATTTTCTACATCCAGGATAAATTAATGTCTCATACTATTCGATCGAATTAGCTTCTCTTATTGAGATTTTAGACATAATTATATTGACAATATAACAAAGAATACCTTTTATGGATCGTTAATGAAAGGGATCTTTTGAATAGGGTTAAATCCCGTCCGGAGATATAAATATTGATTTATTAAAGATCTATTAATATTTTGAATAATTCAAAACTTTTGTGATTAATAAATGTGATCTAGGACATAAATCTGGATATGAAGATAATAATGATATTACAAATTACACAATTATTTTTCCCACCCAATGAGAAAGCTTTACCATATCGTAACGGTCCATTGAGCACCTGTGGGATATGTCATAATAAATTGGAACACCTGCCTCAGAGCGACTTCCGTATAATAGTCGCTCCAGTCCTGAACTAGGAAATAAAGAGAGGAACGAGTTGAAAACATATAAATTCGTTTGGCGGGTTTTTTCTCATGTCTCGTCTGGAAAGAGGAGAACTCAATGATCATTCGTTCACCGGAACCAGAAGTAAAGATTGTTGTGGAGAGGGATCCTATTAAAACATCTTTTGAAAAATGGGCTAAACCCGGTCATTTCTCAAAGACACTATCTAAGGGACCTAATACTACCACTTGGATCTGGAACCTACATGCTGATGCTCACGATTTTGATAGCCATACTAATGATTTGGAAGAGATCTCTCGCAAAGTATTTAGTGCTCATTTTGGTCAACTAGCCGTCATATTTATTTGGCTAAGTGGGATGTATTTTCACGGCGCTCGTTTCTCCAATTATGAAGCATGGCTGGGTGATCCTACTCACATCAAACCTAGTGCTCAGGTAGTTTGGCCAATAGTAGGTCAAGAAATTTTGAATGGAGATGTAGGTGGAGGTTTTCGAGGAATACAAATAACCTCTGGATTCTTCCAGATTTGGCGAGCATCCGGAATAACTAGTGAATTACAACTTTACTGCACCGCAATTGGTGCATTGATCTTTGCAGCGTTAATGCTTTTTGCTGGTTGGTTTCATTATCACAAAGCTGCTCCAAAATTGACTTGGTTCCAAGATGTAGAATCAATGTTGAACCACCATTTATCAGGGTTATTAGGACTTGGGTCTCTATCTTGGGCAGGACACCAAGTACACGTTTCTTTACCTATTAACCAACTCCTAGATGCTGGAGTGGACCCTAAAGAGATACCACTTCCTCATGAATTTATTTCAAATCGTGAGCTTTTAGCTCAACTTTATCCCAGTTTTGCTGAGGGGTTGACCCCATTTTTCACCCTAAATTGGTCGAAATATTCAGAATTTTTGACTTTTCGTGGAGGACTAAATCCGGTAACGGGGGGTCTATGGCTGACCGATACTGCACATCACCATTTGGCTATTGCAGTTCTCTTTCTGATTGCTGGTCATATGTATAGGACTAATTGGGGTATTGGCCATAACCTCAAGGAAATTTTGGAAGCTCATAAAGGTCCATTTACAGGGGAGGGTCATAGAGGTCTTTACGAGATCTTAACCACCTCATGGCATGCTCAATTAGCTCTTAACCTAGCTATGTTAGGTTCTTTAACTATTGTCGTAGCTCACCACATGTATTCTATGCCCCCCTATCCGTATCTAGCTATTGACTATGGTACCCAACTCTCTCTGTTCACGCACCACATGTGGATTGGTGGATTTCTCATAGTTGGCGCTGCTGCACATGCAGCTATTTTTATGGTAAGAGACTATGACCCGACTACTCAATACAACAATCTTTTGGATCGTGTTTTGAGACATCGTGATACAATTGTATCACATCTCAACTGGGCATGTATATTCTTAGGCTTCCATAGTTTTGGTCTGTATATTCATAATGATACTATGAGTGCTTTAGGACGTCCTCAAGATATGTTTTCAGATACTGCTATACAATTACAACCTATCTTTGCTCAATGGATACAAAATACTCATGCCTCGGCTCCTAGTTTGACAGCTCCTGATGCAACAGCAAGCACCAGCTTAACCTGGGGAGGTGGTGATTTGGTAGCAGTAGGTGCCAAAGTGGCTTTGTTACCTATTCCATTAGGAACTGCAGATTTTTTAGTGCACCATATTCATGCATTTACTATCCATGTGACTGTACTAATACTACTTAAGGGTGTCTTATTTGCCCGTAGCTCTCGTTTAATACCTGATAAAGTAAATCTTGGTTTTCGTTTTCCCTGCGATGGGCCTGGGAGAGGAGGAACATGTCAAGTATCTGCCTGGGATCATGTCTTCCTAGGTTTATTTTGGATGTACAATGCAATTTCGGTAGTAATATTCCATTTCAGCTGGAAAATGCAGTCCGATGTTTGGGGTAGTATAAGTGATCAGGGAGTAGTAACTCATATTACAGGAGGCAACTTTGCACAGAGTTCCATTACAATTAACGGGTGGCTCCGTGACTTTCTATGGGCACAAGCCTCTCAAGTAATCCAATCTTACGGTTCTTCATTATCTGCATATGGTCTTTTATTTTTAGGTGCTCATTTCGTTTGGGCCTTTAGTCTAATGTTCCTATTCAGTGGTCGTGGGTATTGGCAAGAACTGATTGAATCTATTGTTTGGGCCCATAACAAATTAAAGGTTGCTCCTGCTATCCAGCCCAGAGCCTTGAGTATTGTCCAAGGACGTGCTGTAGGAGTAACTCATTACCTTCTGGGTGGAATCGCCACAACATGGGCGTTCTTCCTAGCAAGAATTATTGCAGTAGGATAATGGCTAGGAGGATTTGAAAAGCATTATGGCATCAAGATTTCCAAAGTTCAGCCAAGGCTTGGCCCAGGACCCAACTACTCGTCGTATTTGGTTTGGTATTGCTACTGCACATGACTTTGAAAGTCATGATGATATTACCGAAGAACGCCTTTATCAGAAGATTTTTGCTTCTCACTTTGGTCAGTTAGCTATAATCTTTTTGTGGACCTCTGGTAATTTATTCCACGTGGCTTGGCAAGGCAATTTCGAAGCATGGGTCCACGACCCCTTACATGTAAGACCTATTGCTCATGCAATTTGGGATCCTCATTTTGGTCAACCGGCCGTAGAAGCCTTTACCCGAGGAGGCGCCCCCGGTCCGGTCAATATTGCTTATTCTGGTGTTTATCAGTGGTGGTATACAATTGGCTTACGCACTAATGAAGATCTTTATACCGGAGCTCTTTTCTTGCTATTTCTTTCTTCTATCTTTTTAATAGCGGGTCGGTTGCATTTACAACCTCAATGGAAACCAAGTGTTTCATGGTTTAAAAATGCCGAATCTCGTCTCAATCATCATTTGTCTGGGCTCTTCGGAGTCAGTTCTTTGGCTTGGACGGGACATTTAATTCATGTCGCTATTCCTGAATCAAGGGGGGAACACATAAGATGGGATAATTTCTTGAATGTATTACCGTATCCCCAAGGTTTAGAACCACTTTTTACAGGTCAGTGGAATCTTTATGCTCAAAATCCTGATTCTAATAATCATTTTTTTGGTACCTCTCAAGGGTCGGGAACTGCGATCCTAACTCTTCTTGGAGGATTCCACCCACAAACTCAAAGTTTATGGCTAACTGATATTGCTCATCATCATTTAGCTATTGCATTTGTCTTTTTTATTGCTGGTCATATGTATAGAACCAACTTTGGGATCGGACACAGTATAAAAGATATTTTAGAAGCACATATTCCTCCGGGAGGCCTATTAGGCCGCGGACATAAGGGTCTTTATAACACAATAAATAATTCTCTTCATTTTCAATTAGGTCTTGCTCTAGCTTCTTTGGGAGTTATAACTTCCTTGGTAGCTCAACACATGTATTCTTTACCCGCCTATGCATTCATAGCACAAGACTTCACTACCCAAGCTGCATTGTATACTCATCATCAATACATTGCCGGATTCATTATGACAGGGGCGTTTGCTCATGGAGCTATATTCCTCATTAGGGATTATAATCCAGAACAGAATAAGGATAATGTATTGGCGAGAATGTTGGAGCATAAGGAAGCTATAATATCTCATTTGAGTTGGGCTAGTTTATTCCTAGGTTTTCATACCTTGGGACTTTATGTTCATAACGATGTTATGCTTGCTTTTGGTACTCCAGAAAAACAGATCTTGATCGAGCCTATATTTGCTCAGTGGATACAATCTGCTCATGGTAAGACTTTATATGGTTTTGATGTACTCTTATCTTCAGCAAATGATCCAGCATTCAATGCTGGTAAAAGCATATGGTTACCTGGTTGGTTGAATGCTATTAACGATAATAAAAATTCACTGTTCTTAACAATTGGTCCTGGAGACTTTTTGGTTCATCATGCTATTGCTCTAGGTTTGCATACAACTACATTGATTTTAGTAAAAGGTGCTTTAGATGCGCGTGGTTCCAAGTTAATGCCTGATAAGAAAGATTTTGGTTATAGTTTTCCTTGCGATGGTCCGGGACGGGGTGGTACTTGCGATATTTCGGCCTGGGATGCTTTTTATTTGGCAGTTTTTTGGATGTTGAATACCATTGGATGGGTTACTTTCTATTGGCATTGGAAGCATATCACCTTATGGCAGGGGAATGTTGCGCAATTTAATGAATCTTCCACTTATTTAATGGGATGGTCAAGAGATTATCTTTGGTTAAACTCTTCACAACTTATTAATGGATACAATCCTTTTGGTATGAACAGTTTATCTGTCTGGGCGTGGATGTTCTTATTCGGGCATCTTGTTTGGGCTACTGGATTTATGTTTCTTATTTCCTGGCGTGGATATTGGCAGGAACTTATTGAAACTCTCGCATGGGCCCATGAACGCACACCTTTGGCCAATTTAGTTCGATGGAGGGACAAGCCGGTAGCTCTTTCCATCGTTCAAGCACGATTAGTTGGATTAGCTCACTTTTCCGTAGGTTATATATTTACCTATGCAGCTTTCTTAATTGCCTCTACATCAGGCAAATTTGGTTAATTCTTTTAAATTTGAGGAGATATATAGATTATAAATCTAATCTCTCTGTATTTAAAATAAGGAGTAATACACGTAATACTTATCCATCTAAAATTTGATCTATATTTTGTTTTGATTCCTCGATAAAAATTGACTGAATAATTATGGCAAGAAAAAGTCTCATTGAAAGAGAGAAAAAGAAACAAAGATTGGAAAGGAAATATAATTTCCTTCGTCAATCTTTGAAAAAAGAGATGAGCGAAGTATCATCATTAGATGATAAAATTAAAATTTATATAAAATTACAATCTTCACCACGTAATAGTGCACCTACACGTCTTCGTCGACGTTGTTTGACGACTGGAAGCCCTAGAGCTAACTATCGAGATTTTGAGTTGTCCGGATATATAATCCGTGAGATGGCTCACGCATGTTTGTTGGCTGGGGTAACAAAATCGAGTTGGTAGGAGGAAAAAAAGATTCGTTCTTTAAGGTTATTGTGATGATAGAAAAGTCCTTCCCTATATAGGGAGGGATAATATCATTTCTCAGGGGTTGCTCAATACACCTATTTTTTGCTATTATAGCAAAGGTCATATGAAAGGATAGCGCGGAGTAGAGCAGTTTGGTAGCTCGCAAGGCTCATAACCTTGAAGTCACGGGTTCAAATCCCGTCTCCGCTAAAAATACAATAAGCTTTTTATCCATTCTTAATTCCCTGGAGAATGGTTTGATAAACCAGGAAAAGATATGACCAAACCAATAATTATTCCTTGTTAGGATTTCATCCTCCAGATGGGCGGGTAGCGGGAATCGAACCCGCATCTTATCCTTGGCAAGGATAAATTTTATCCATTAAACAATACCCGCATTTGACTCGTTATAGGGATAATATAATATATATCCCTATATATTACCACTTCTATGTGGGTACATACTTTATGATTATAAGTATGATGATTAATACTACCAATAATAAAATAAACCCTCCCAAGAACACTTTAATTTAGTTTCTTGGTATTTTTAGGAAATGCCCTTGCGAACTATTAATGCCCTACGGAAAGGGGAGGGAGGGTTTCAACCCAAAAGATCTTAAAACATATCTAAGATATAAAAGAATTCAGAATACCTACTAAAAAGACTGATCCAATCCATAATGATATTCCTGAAAATAGCACATTTTTGCTACTTGACCAACCAGTAGGAGAGGCAAGTGCGACAGGTACACCAATCACTAGGAGAAATGAAATTGCAATTAATGCAAACACAGACGATTGGAAAGCAATAGTCATTGTTGTGATCTTAAAAGCTTTCAACAGATTCAATAGACTATACCATTCGATCCCCATCCGGTCAAATTCTGCATCAAATGCACTACGGATTTTCATTGATCATAATTGAATTAATTATTATCTGTCGGAGTAAAATAGGACCAGTTGGCCTCGTCCGGGAGAGATGGCCGAGTGGTTGATGGCTCCGGTCTTGAAAACCGGTATAGTTTTAAAAACTATCGAGGGTTCGAATCCCTCTCTCTCCTTTTGTTCGATTAAACAATCGATCTTATCAGATCAGTAGCAAAAAAAGGCTCGGCTATATAGCCGAGCAATAAGGACTCAGTTGGAAAAAAAATAGCGAAGGATCCCGCTATCCCGTCTCCCAACATGGTAAATGAAAAGAAATTAGATGAATTATGATTTTATCTAGTTCATTTTATCGTTTAATTAAGAGGGGTCATGGAAAGAACAGGTTCAAAATCACGATCAATTCCTTTCTCAAATCCTGCTGCAGCTGCGCGAGCTCTTCCTGCATGCCACAAATGACCCACGAAAAAGAAAAATCCTAGAACAAAATGAGAGGTGGCTAACCAACTTCGGGGTGATACATAATTCACCGCATTAATCTCGGTAGCTACACCACCCACAGAATTTAAAGAACCTAAAGGAGCATGAGTCATATATTCCGCTGAACGTCGTTCTTGCCAGGGTTGTATGTCCTTTTTCAACTTACTCAGGTCCAAACCATTAGGACCCCTTAGAGGTTCCAACCAGGGAGCACGAAGATCCCAAAAACGCATTGTTTCTCCTCCGAAGATAATTTCTCCAGTAGGAGAACGCATTAGATATTTACCTAAACCAGTAGGCCCCTGGGCAGACCCTACACTAGCTCCAAGACGTTGATCTCTAACTAGAAAAGTAAATGCTTGAGCTTGAGACGCCTCTGGGCCGGTTGGCCCATAGAATTCACTGGGATAAGCTGTATTGTTAAACCAAACAAAACAACAAGCAATAAAACCAAAGATAGAAAGAGCAGCTAAACTATAGGACAAGTAGGCTTCTCCTGACCATACAAATGCACGACGAGCCCATGCAAAAGGTTTTGTTAAGATGTGCCAGATACCACCGAAAATACAAATGGAACCTAACCATACATGTCCTCCGATTATATCTTCTAGATTGTCCACGCTAACAATCCATCCCTCTCCTCCAAAAGGAGACTTGAGCAAATAACCAAATATAGCAACTGGGTTAAGCGTAAGGTTCATAATTTTTCTTACATCTCCACCGCCAGGAGCCCAGGTATCATATATGCCACCAAAATACAAAGCCTTGAAGACTAGAAGAAAAGCACCAACACCTAGCAAAATTAAGTGAATACCTAAAATTGTAGTCATTTTATTTCTATCTTTCCAGACATAACCAAAAAATGGAAAAGATTCTTCTAAAGTTTCGGGTCCGATTAGTGCGTGATAAATACCACCAAAACCTAAAACTGCAGAAGAAATTAAGTGAAGTACCCCAGATACAAAATAGGGAAAAGTGTCCACAATTTCCCCACCAGGACCGACTCCCCATCCTAAAGTAGCTAGATGGGGAAGTAAAATCAATCCTTGTTCATACATAGGCTTTTCCGATACAAAATGAGCCACTTCAAATAGATTCATTGCTCCAGCCCAGAATACAATTAATCCGGCATGAGCCACGTGAGCCCCAAGTAATTTGCCTGACAAATTGATAAGTCGGGCATTACCAGCCCACCAAGCGAAACCAGTAGTTTCTTGGTCACGACCAGCTAAAGATAGAGTTCCATTAAAGAGCGTTTCCACGGGGTAGAACCTCCTCAGGGAATATAAGGTTTTCATGAGGCTGATCTTGAGCCGCCATCCAAGCACGAATACCTTCGTTCAAGAGAATATTTTTTGTGTAGAAAGTTTCAAATTCAGGATCTTCTGCCGCACGAATCTCCTGAGAAACAAAGTCATAGGCACGTAAGTTTAGAGCTAGACCAACTACTCCAATGGCACTCATCCATAAACCGGTCACTGGCACAAATAACATGAAGAAATGTAACCAACGTTTATTGGAAAAAGCAACCCCAAAAATTTGGGACCAGAAACGGTTAGCAGTTACCATAGAATAAGTCTCTTCAGCTTGAGTTGGGTTAAAAGCACGGAACGTATTTGCACCATCACCGTCTTCGAATAAAGTATTTTCCACGGTAGCACCGTGAATAGCACATAGAAGAGCAGCACCCAATACTCCGGCAACTCCCATCATATGAAATGGATTCAAGGTCCAATTATGAAAACCTTGAAAAAAGAGGATAAATCGGAAAATAGCCGCTACACCAAAACTAGGTGCAAAAAACCAACCAGACTGGCCTAATGGATAGATCAAGAATACAGAAACAAAAACAGCAATCGGAGCAGAGAACGCAATTGCATTATAAGGTCGCAATTGTACAGATCGAGCAAGTTCAAATTGGCGTAACATGAAGCCTATTAGACCAAAAGCACCATGAAGAGCAACGAAAGTCCATAGACCACCTAATTGGCACCAACGAGTAAAATCTCCTTGTGCTTCAGGACCCCATAATAGCAGCAAAGAATGTGCTAAACTATTAGCAGGCGTAGAAACTGCGGCAGTTAAAAAATTACAACCTTCCAAATACGAACTGGCCAATCCATGAGTATACCATGAAGTCACAAAGGTTGTACCCGTGAACCATCCACCTAGGGCAAAATAAGCACAAGGAAAAAGCAATAGACCAGACCAACCCACAAAAACAAAACGGTCTCTGCGTAGCCAGTCATCCATAGTATCAAATAAAGTTTGTTCCTCTTTGGAAGACTTTCCAAGGGCTATAGTCATAGTAATCCTCCTATTTAACTATTCCGACCTTTTCCGAACACCCTATCTGATAAAATCAAAAGGTATACGCTGGTTTGTCTATCTATGGATAATTTTTCATACATCATATCCCTTTCAACAAATTATTAATTGGGTTCCGAACATTTCTTGTTGGCACAGATATTATCCGCTAAACTGAACCAATGCAATATAGGTAAATGCATGATGTTGTTTCTATTCAGTTTATTTCTGATCCTCAAATTACCTTCTGAATGGAATAAATATAAGAAGAACAACTGATGGAAAAGCAAATTAGCTTTTCTGTTCTTCCTCCCTGGTAATAACCAAATAACATTAACCACATCTATTCCATTCAATATTAGATGGAATAAATATTAGATGTCTTGAACCTAAATCCAAGATCAACAAAATCGATAGTAGTATTTTTATTGATTTAATAAGTCTCTATGTTTATTATTACTACATTATTCCTACGTAGTAAATAAGAACAACAAAAAGAATAATTCTAGCAGAGCTAGAGTAAATGTTTACTACATTAATATAAGAATGTTTGGTAAATCAATGATTTGAATTAGATATTAAATCAATTGGATTCTATAGATAGGAATAAAATTATGAGTTAGAGATATATGAGTTAGAGATAAAGAAATATTGACTTTCCTTTCAGACTTCCATCTACATTTTTTCCCGGAGAATAAAAGATCATAACTGTTCATTCGACAGAACATCCAATCAATAACCAAATATTAAATTAAATCATTTGAACAACTTCAAATAATTGAAAGATCCACTTTCAAAATCCCCCTCAATTTTCAATATCAGAATAGCTAATATATTCATCAGTCAATGGGTCAGGTTCACTTACTTCTCCTTCTTATTTACCTCTTTTGGGCCGAAAGAAGATACAAAATTACGAAAAGGAAATAGATTATGCCTTTTTATACTATTCCTCGTCCTATAGTAGAAAGATGAATAAAAAAAGACTATATCTGATAAATAGTCTAGATAGCATTCTAGTTGTTCTCAATCTGCTCTATTCCGTTATACCAGATGTTGAACCTAAAATTGATAATGACAGGTATTTTTTATTGTTTTTCACAGAACACCGGGCGGAGCCCTTTATCGGGCTTGAACCGATGACTTACGCCTTACCATGGCGTTACTCTACCACTGAGTTAAAAGTGCTTTTGATCATGAAATGATCAATGGCTAAGTCGACTACATATCGGGTATATATTTAATTTAATAATATAAATGGATCCACATAGAATATCAATGTGAATATAGATAGATCTATATCTATGGATTTATCAATATTGTTCGAGAACCGATCCTGTTTCAATCATGTCAATTAGTACTATTGACCCATTAGGTATTCGATTGAATTCTTCGACTTTGTTATATGTTATAGAAAGGGTGAGATTTATACCCTAAAATTGTGTTGACCTATTATTAAATTCGAATTGATTAGACTGCGTGGCTGTGAGATGACTCTCTTATTGGTCTGTCTGTTTATCACTTAGATTTACGCATAAGATTGTTTCGATCTGAGGTAGAGATCGGCATCTACGATATTTCGTAAATAACAATATCCGATTGTTTGTGCCCATCTGGAAACACACACACTGTATAATAAGTGTTGGTTCAGAGGACCAAACATCTATATCGCTTCACTACGGGTTCCGCGAGCGAATCTCCGTAAACTTTGAATCAAATTAGCATTCGGTTCAAAAGAAAGGGCTATAAATTCCGTTATACATTGAATTGGGGGATCTCGTACGCAATATTGCTAGGAAGAGGCATTTTCTAAACTAAATAAAATATTTTATTTTCCATCATTGTTCCACCTTTTGATTCAACGTAATAGATATATCCGTAGCAATGCCCCAATATTTTTGGGCTTTAAACTAAAGCTATAAGGATATAAAAGCAAAGCCTCTTTTGAGTTTTGAGGCTTTATTTAATATAGAATAAATGTTTTTAAATCACTAAAAAAAAGATTATTTTTGTTTCATATTCTTGACAATTTCCTAGGGATTTTGATATTATGATAATAAGTGGGCCCCTATCGTCTAGTGGCCCAGGACATCTCTCTTTCAAGGAGGCAACGGGGATTCGATTTCCCCTAGGGGTACTATGCTAGAAAAGTCATTAGGAGACCTACCTAATAAGTATTCTAATGACTTTCCATTTTTTGTTCCTGGGTCGATGCCCGAGTGGCTAATGGGGACGGACTGTAAATCCGTTGGCAATATGCTTACGCTGGTTCAAATCCAGCTCGGCCCAATACCAACCTGAATATCATAGATTGATATTCATTGTCATCTAATCGATGACAAGGTATATATTAATACCCAATATAGAAAGAAAAGAAACTAACAGATACTTTCATAATTAAAGGAAAAGGTTAAATCTTTTATTTGACCGGCACTAATAAAAAATAAATTCCTATTAGAGAGTAATAGGTTAACTGTACCTAGTGGGATTGTAGTTCAATTGGTTAGAGTACCGCCCTGTCAAGACGGAAGTTGCGGGTTCGAGCCCCGTCAGTCCCGGTCCAATAAATTTACCAATTCTTCGGTCGATCCCCACTTCAGAGAAGTACAAAAAAGGAAAAATTGGGTAGACTAGATACATCTACTAAGGATTCTATAGATGTATCTATATCTGGTTATTTCAACAAATAACCAATTCATTGGTTAATTCTGCCAACATTTCGATGAATAACATTGAATTATCATATCCAAAATAAATCCTATTTTTTTCTTGAGATAGAAAAAAGGATTTCGTAGATCTGTGTTAGGAAGGATAATGTAAGTATAAGTACAACCATTTTTTTAGAAACGAGAATACTGTATCTAAAAATTAAAAAGATCCCTTTTTTAAAATTATAAAATAAGGATTGGATTTTATTTGGTCTGACTATCCAAATAGTTGCCCATTTTAGGGTCATGGGCAATCGAATAATTTGAAACTATTCATTTCATATTTTTAGTTATCGGTGAGCATTACAAGACAAATCAGTGGGATTTTCACAGGGGTATCCTTTCTCCCCTTTTTTTTTTTAGTTGTAGTTACCCCGACTTTTGCGCTTTTTTATGTATAATCAGATGCAAGCTTGGGCATCTTTCCCAACGGAATCAATAGAATTAAAATTAATTATCTCTTTCTCGATGAGAAAGTTTGCATTTGCATTCCATAACTTTTGGAGTCAACTTGTGCGGCTCTAGGTCATATTACCAATATAGCCGAATAAAATTCGATTTTAAATGTTTATATTATCAACTATTGTTGAAAGTGAAAAATTTCCACTTTGCACTATCCTGATTAGTTCCATTATCATTAATAATATTAATTATTAATAATAATTCTTTTTTTTTATAGAGGGATTCATATGGATATAGTCGATATCGCTTGGGCTGCTCTAATGGTAGTTTTTACGTTTTCTATTTCACTCGTAGTATGGGGTAGAAGTGGACTTTAATAAGACTAATAGTCTACTTCTAATTTTACTAATTGAATTGAGAACAATTATTGAGATGAAAATTTTGTATGTTGTATGTTTATTAATGATCTATTAATATTGAATGATCAATGATATTATCAAAATCAAATATTTATGAAATAAAATCGGATATGCATAAAGGAATGCATCCTTTACCCTCGTATTTTCGTATTAAAAAAATACGAAAATACTGGATATTTATACATATACGAAGTACTATATGTACTTTTATTTATGCTACTTTTACGTTTTCATCGAATGATTGCAAATAATACGAGTCTGTTCTCGGAACAACAGCATATGGAGCAGTGCTGCTCTCTCTCAACCATACATCCCTTTTCCATAGAAAGTATTTTATTTTTCCTGTACAGCAAAATACTTTTGCAAAGTAGGTCTGTTCAGAACTAGACCTATGTTCTGTCTACATAAAATTCCTTTTTACAAGGGCATATAATAAAATAATAAAAAGATTGTGATTAGCCTTGTTTTTACCAGGTCCTTATCCCATATTCAAGGACCCCATGGTCCAAGGGCTATTAGATCTAATAATCTAAGATCTGTGTAGAAGAAGTAGTACAAAAGAAAAGTGAAAGGAAGGTTTTCCTTTTACTTCGTACTACTTCTTTTCCAAATCAATTTCTACTCCTTAATACGACCTTTATTCCCTTTTTTTTACTGATGATCTATAACTAGAATTGATTTAGTTATCAGTAATCACTGACTTGATGATACAAGTCAATTACTTTGACTCACCGTTTTGACGTAAATGATAACTAAAAAAGCAGTAGGGACCGAAATGAACAATGCAACAGCAATAAATGCGAGGATATTTACTTCCATGATTTATTTTCCCTTCGTTTTACAATAACTCGAGATTTGATCTCATAGAGTAGAGATTAGTCTACTTTTTACCAAAACCCAAAAAGAGGAATCAGAATCCCTAGAGTATTACTTCGTATTTTTTATTCAATAAAAATTAAATAGTATAACATACTATGTTCTCTTATTCATACCGAATCTAGTAATTCGATTCCTAATTAATCCCACCGGAACTATTCATATAGTTCCATAAGTTTTACTTATTACTTATACAAGTAAATTTTATCGCTAAGTATTGGATATGCAAATATATAAAGATTTTTGTTTGATCAAATCTTTGTCTCGATCAAATATTGAGAAGTTGATATTTGATCTGAATTGCCCCGGGGCAGAGAAATATTCTAAATACTTCTCTGATGAAGTATATAGCTTCATCACTAGGAATTCCCTGGTAGTACGTCCTAATAGGGATATACTGTTGGTAATCGATCTTACCACATTTCTTTCACTTTATTTACCCTAACAAGGCGACACCCGGATTTGAACTGGGGATGGGGGATTTGCAGTCCCCTGCCTTACCACTTGGCTATGTCGCCATCCCCAGATCAATTAGATCTTGATTTGGGAAATTTTGAGTCCCCTGCTTTATCACTCGATTATTTCGTAGGGGGATTTGAAGTCCCCCTTTCAAAAAGGTAAGGTATTGGAAAATAAGGGATTTAAAGTCCCTTATTAAGGTAAGGGATTTGCAGTCCCCTTTAAGGTAAGGGATTTAAAGTCCCTTATTAAGGTAAGGGATTTGCAGTCCCCTTTAAGGTAAGGGATTTAAAGTCCCTTATTAAGGTAAGGGATTTGCAGTCCCCTTTAAGGTAAGGGATTTAAAGTCCCTATTTGGACTTATAGGGAAAGAAGGTAAAATGCTTAGTTTTCGGATGTATAACTGAGCATCATACAACTTGTTTGTTTTAAGATGCCAAACATAATGCGTAGAAAGATCCAATTTTCATTTCATGTTTCACTTCTCATTATAGCATAGTGAATGCACATTTGTCAACCAAAAAGGAAATAATGGCAAAATTGTTCTTTTCCCTTCATTTAATCTTATCATTTAATGTGATAATGCATTGAAATTATACCATTCGACGATAAGTAATCCGCCCTGTTTTAACCTTTAAGAAAGATTAAAAAAAGGACCTCTCCTTTTTATTATATATATATAATATAGATATATATTTGTATATGGGTAGAATTTTACGGGATATAATTAACAAAACTACATGGCAATTTTTGTCGTATTTATTCGTATAGATCAATAAGGAATAAATAACGAAATTTACTTTTTATAGGATTTATAGGAAACTTCCAATGCGATTAGATGAAAATAAGGGGATATTTACAATCCCCGAATTTGGTAAAATACAACTTGAAGGATTTTGTCGTTTTATCAACCAAGGCTTAATAGAAGAACTGAATAAGTGTTCAAAATTTTATAGCCCAAATAAAGAAATTGAATTTAGGCTTTATGGGAATGAATATAAATTAGTAGAACCTTTAATTAAAGAGAGAGATGCTGTATACCTATCTGTTACATATCACTGTAAATTATATGTACCAGCAAGATTGATTCAGAGAACTCGTGGAAAGATACAGAACCAAATTATATTTTTGGGAAATATTCCTTTAATAAATTCTAAAGGAACTTTTGTAGTCAATGGAAATTACAGAGTCGTGGTCAATCAAATATTAAGAAGTCCCGGTATTTATTACACTTGGGAACGAAAAACGTTAGGAAATATTATCTATCTCGGCACTATAATTTCAGATTTGGGAGGAAGATCAAAATTAGAGATCAATATAAGCAAACAAAGGATATGGATTCATGTAAGTAGACAGAAAAAAATATCTGTTGTACTTCTATTGTTGGCTATGGGCCTAAATCTCAAAGAGATTCTAAACGATACTCGCTATACGAATTTCAAAGCATTTATCCTTTCCGAGAATGGAACGAAGGAGTACAAGGAATGTTGCGAATGGACGAATTTTGGGAAGGAAGATGCCATTTTGGCACTTTATAAGGAACTCTACATAAGTGACGATGACCCTAAAAAATACACTTTGGAATTTTCCGATTCTATATGTGAAAAGTTGCAAATAAGCTTTTTCCGAACTAAATGTTTATTAGGAAAGATTGGTCGACGAAATCCGAACAAAAAACTGAATCTTGATATACCCGAGAACGAAATTTTTTCATTACCACACGATGTATTGGCTGCTGTGGATTACCCTATTAGAGTGCAATTTGGAACGGGTACACTCGATGATATAGATCACCTACAAAATCGATATATTCGTTCTGTAGCAGATTTATTACAAGAGCAATTAAGATTAGCTCTATATCGTTTGAAAGAAGGAATTTCAAAAACTAAATTTAAATTATATAATAAAAAAGATCCTGAAAAAAGTTTAGTAACTCCTAAAAAATTGGCAACTTTACTCCCATTAACAGACACTTTTCAAGATTTTTTTGGTTTACATCCCTTATCACAATTTTTGGATCAAACTAATCCATTAGCAGAAATAGTTCATAGCCGAAAAGTTAGCTCTTTAGGCCCTGGAGGATTGACAAGTCGAACTGCTACTTTTCGTACAAGGGATATTCATCCTAGTCATTATGGACGTATTTGTCCTATTACGACGTCCGAAGGAATAAATGTTGGACTTATTACATCCTTATCTATTTATGCAACGCTTAGTCATTGCGGCTCTTTACAAAGTCCATTTCATAGAATATCTGATAGATCGAAGGAAGAACATATGATTTATCTATTATCGGGAGAAGATGAATATTATCGGATAGCTACAGGAAATAATCTGGCATTAAATCAAGGGGTTCCAGAGGAACAATTTACTCCAGCTCGATTTCGACAAGAATTTCTAGTTTTTGCATGGGACCAAATCCATTTCAGAAGTATTTTTCCTTCCCAATATTTTTCCGTTGGAGTTTGCCTTATTCCTTTTCTCGAACATAATGATGCGAATCGTGCTTTAATGGGTTCTAATATGCAGCGTCAAGCAGTTCCACTTGTTCAACCTGAGAAGTGCATTGTTGGAACAGGGTTAGAGGGTCAAGTAGCTCTAGATTCAGGAAGTGTAGCTATAGCTAAGGAAGGGGGAAGAATTCAGTATATTGATGCTGGAAATATAACTATCACTTCATCCGTTGTTCAAGACACTATAGGAACAGAATTGATTGTATATCAACGTTCTAATAGTAATACTTGTATACATCAAAAACCCCGAGTTCGTCAAGGGGAATATGTAAAGAGGGGACAAATTATAGCAGACAGTGCGGCTACAGTAGGGGGAGAACTTTCTTTAGGAAAAAACATCCTAGTGGCTTATATGCCATGGGAAGGATACAATTTTGAAGACGCAATACTTATTAGTGAACGTCTGGTATATGAAGATATTTTTACTTCTTTCCAGATCGTAAGATACGAAATTGGAGCTTATTGGACGAACCAAGGCCCCGAGGTAATCACTAGAGAAATACCCCATTTAGATGCTCACTTACTCCGTCATTTGGACGAAAACGGCCTTGTAATGATAGGATCTTGGATAGAAACAGGTGATGTTTTAGTGGGCAAATTAACACTTGAAGCAGAAGAAGACTCACTATTAAATACTCCAGAAGGAAGATTATTACAAGCTTTATTTGATATTAAGGCACCACCTACTGGAAAAGAAAATTGTTTTAGAGTCCCTAAAGGTGTGAGAGGCCGAGTTATCGATGTGAGATGTATAGAGGAAGAAGATTATTCTGGCGATATTGTGGAAAAAGTCCATGTATATATTTCACAAAAACGTAAAATACAAGTGGGTGATAAAGTAGCTGGAAGGCATGGTAATAAAGGTATTATTTCAAGAGTTTTGCCCATACAAGATATGCCTTATTTACAGAATGGAACACCAGTGGATATGGTATTAAATCCATTAGGGGTACCTTCACGAATGAATGTAGGACAGATCTTTGAATGTTTGCTCGGTTTAGCAGGAGAACTAATGAACAAACATTATAGAATAGCACCTTTTGACGAAAGATACGAGCGAGAAGCTTCTAGAAAACTAGTGTTTTCTGAGCTTTATAAAGCTAGTGAGCAAACAGCTAATCCATGGGTATTTGAACCTGATCATCCTGGAAAACATAGATTAATTGATGGAAGAACAGGAGAAATTTTTGAACAACCTGTTACAATAGGAATAGCTTATATATCGAAATTGTGTCATCAAGTTGCTGACAAAATTCATGCACGTTCCAGTGGACCTTATACAATGGTTACACAGCAACCTCTGAAAGGAAAATCCAAACGAGGAGGGCAACGAGTAGGAGAAATGGAAGTTTGGGCTCTAGAAGGTTTTGGTGTTGCTTATATTTTACACGAGATGCTTACTTTGAAATCTGACCATATTGATGCTCGTGAAAAAGTATTTGGTGCTATTCTCACTGGAGAGCCAATGCCTAAATCTAGCACTCCTACAGAATCTTTCCGATTGCTCAGTCGAGAACTACGATCTTTAGCTCTAGAATTGAATCATACTATTCTATCTGAGAAAGACTTTCAGATAGATAGGAAGGAAGTTTGATCAAAATCAATCAAAATTTTTTTTTATGAGTGAACAGGATAAACATCAACAACTTCGAATTGGATTAGTTTCTCCCGAGCAGATTCTTGCTTGGTCTGAAAGAATTTTACCTAATGGAGAAAGAGTTGGAGAAGTGACTACAGACTATACTTTAGATTATAAAACTTATGAACCCGAAAGAGATGGGTTATTTTGTGAAAAAATCTTTGGGCCTAAGAAAAGGGGAGTTTGTGCTTGTGGAAAATCTCGAGTCATCGATAATGAAAAGGAAGACCACAAATCCAATTTTTGTGCCCAATGTGGAGTTGAACTTGTTGTGGATTCTCGAATTCGAAGATATCGAATGGGATACATTAAACTGGCATGCCCCGTTGTTCATATTTGGTATTTCAAACGGCGTCCCAGTTATATCGCGGATCTATTAGATAAAACCCGTAAAGAATTAGAAGACCTAGTATACTGCGATGTGTGACTTGATCACAAGCTCCTATTAATACAGATCCGTTAAAACTGTCATCCTATTAAATCTAATTGGGATGCCCTTAGCTCTGACACGTCCCTCGGGAAGAGTAGCATGAAGCTCAGAGATGTTGATAAAGAGGCATGAATCTAGGGTTAATATCTTGTATATTAAATTGCTAATTGGACTTCGTAAAAACACTTCTTTTCTTATAAGAATGGTTCATTTTGTTTCAGATTATCCTTTATTTCTTCGAGACCAAAAAGAATATATGGTTATAGGAGTCTATTCATCGCACATATGCTTCAAAAAGTATTGTAACCATCGAAGTAAAGCAGAAACCTACAGGATCAAATAGAACGAGATACAGACAAGTAAATCCCTTATGAGTTTCAAATGAATTGAAGGTCTTTAGCAAAGAAATGTATCGTTCAAAAGGGAGGAGACTGCTCAATAATTCCGTATTTATGTTGTAATACGAATCGTAAACGAATATTTGAATGAACTTGTAACTTGAGCAAAGAGTAACTATTTTATTTAAGAGCAAAAAACATTATTATGCATAATAATAATTATGCATAATAATACAAAATTACTTTACGTTTTGTTATAGTTATATAGTTACTTGAGCCGGATGAGAGAAAACTTTCATGTCCGATTCTGAGGGGGGGGAAATCCTAGAATAACCTATCCAAATGTTTGTATTACTAGGCCCATAGCTAATAAGCCAACTTTATTGCGATTTCAGGCTTCACTTAAATCTAAGTATCAATCCTGGCCAGAGATTATTGCTTATTTTCTCTCTTGGGATTTTGATTTTGATCTATTTCAAGAGAGAGAAATAGCCACTGGGGGAAAAGCTATCAGAGACCAACTAGCTGGTCTGGATTTACAAATTATTCTAGATCGTTCATATGTGGAATGGAAGAGATTGGACGAGATAATATCTATATTTTTTACTGGGACTGAGGATGTAGAACAGTATGTAGAAGAGGAGGAGGGATTGATGTATGATAAATTTAAAGAGCAAGAACTTCAAAAACTTCGAAGAAGAAAAGATCTATTGGTTAGACGCATGAGATTAGCGCAATATTTTGTTCAAGCACATATAGAACCACAATGGATGGTTTTATGCCTATTACCAGTTCTTCCTCCCGATCTGAGGCCAATGTTTCAATTAGATGAAGTTGGACTGATTAGTTCAGATCTCAATGAACTTTATCAAACAGTTATCCGTCGAAATAATCTTCTTAACCACTTCATAGAAAATAGTGTATCTGTAATGGCGGATTTCTTGATTGATCAAAAGAAATTAATCCAAGAAGCCGTAGATGCACTTCTTGATAACGGTATCGGCGGACAACCAGTGAGAGATAGTCATGATAGGCCTTATAAATCGTTCTCAGATTTCATCCAAGGCAAAGAAGGAAGATTTCGTGAAAATTTACTTGGTAAACGAGTTGATTATTCAGGTCGTTCTGTTATTGTGGTAGGTCCCCTTCTCTCATTGTATCAATGTGGATTACCCCGAGAAATCGCAATAGAACTTTTTCAAGCATTTTTAATTCGTGATCTAATTGAACGACAGATTGCTCCCAATCTAAGAGCTGCTAAAATTATAATTCGAGATAGGGGACCCATTATATGGAACGTACTTAAACAAATTATGCAAAGACATCCCATATTGTTAAATCGAGCGCCTACTTTACACAGATTAGGAATACAAGCATTTATACCTATTTTAATAGAAGAACTTGCCATTCATTTACATCCATTGGTTTGTGCAGGATTTAATGCGGATTTTGACGGAGATCAGATGGCTGTCCACGTACCTCTATCGATGGAAGCTCAAGTAGAAGCTCGTTTACTTATGTTTTCTCATCTTAATCTTATCTCTCCAACTATAGGAGATCCTATTTGCGTACCGACTCAAGATATGCTTCTTGGACTTTATAGATCAACCCTTCAAAAAAATCAAGGTATTTATGAAAATAGGTATCACCCAAATAACTCAAAAAATAAGATCGTTTCACCTTCGTTTTCTAGCTATGATGATGCGCTCAGAGCTTATCAACAAAAACGAATTGATTTAGACAGTCCTTTATGGCTCCGTTGGGGGAGAGATATAGATATATCTATTATTAATTCAGTAAACCGAGAAGTCCCTATCGAAGTTCAATATGAATCTTTGGGTACCTTCCACGAAATCTATGAACATTTTAGAATAAGAAAAGGTAAAATGGGAGAAATACTGAATAAATATATTCGAACAACCGTCGGTCGTTCTCGTTTTAATCGAGAAATAGAAGAAGCTATAAAAGGCGTGTGGGTTTATAATATCCAACAAGAAATGTCACTATTCAGAATCTAATGTTATTAGTCTTATGATCCTTTCATTCATTTAGAGATACAGATCAAGGAAGCCGTACGGCTTGAACCCATTGTTGAATCTTGTTCCAAAAAAAAAAATGGGAGATTTTTATTTTTATTATGGCAGAACCTAATTGTTTCGAAGTGCCCTTTGAAGTGCCCTTTTATAATAAAGTTATTAATAAAACTGCTATGAAGCAGCTTATTAGCAAATTCGTAAATCAATTTGGAATGGCATATACATCACATATATTAGATCAACTCAAAACTTCAGGTTTCCAGCAAGCGACTGATGCAGCTATTTCATTAGGAATTGATGATCTTTTAACAACGCCATCTAAAGTATGGCTTATCCAAGATGCGCAGCAACAGGGTTTTGCTTCGGAAAAACATCATGATTATGGGAATGTACATGCAGTGGAAAAATTACGTCAATTGATCGAGATATGGCATGCTACCAGTGAATATTTGAGACGAGAAATGAATCCAAATTTTAGGATGACTGATCCTTTTAATCCAGTACATATGATGTCCTTCTCGGGAGCTAGAGGAAGTACATCTCAGGTTCACCAATTAGTAGGTATGAGAGGCTTAATGTCAGATCCTCACGGAAAAATCGTTGATTTACCGATTCAAGGAAATTTCCGTGAAGGACTCTCCTTAACTGAATATATTATTTCCTGTTATGGTGCTCGTAAAGGAGTTGTGGATACTTCTATACGAACAGCAGATGCTGGATACCTCACACGTAGACTTGTTGAAGTAGTACAACACATCGTTGTGCGTAAAACAGATTGTGGCACTATCCAAGGTATTTTTGTAAGTCTCATTCAAGATCGAGAAATAATCAAAAATAAAATTGTTCTACAAACACTAATTGGTCGTGTGTTAGCAGACGATATATATATAAATGGGAGATGTATTGCCATGCGTAATCAAGATATTGGGATTACACTTGCCAATCAATTACAAAACCTCCAAACACAACCAATATATATACGAACCCCTTTTACTTGCAAAAGTATATCGTGGATTTGTCAATTGTGTTATGGTCGGAGTACAACTCATATTAACTTAATCGAATTAGGAGAAGCAGTCGGTATTATTGCAGGCCAATCAATTGGAGAACCAGGAACTCAACTAACATTAAGGACTTTTCATACTGGTGGGGTATTTACAGGTGATATTGCAGAACATATACGAGCCCCTTTTACTGGAAAAATTGAATTCAATGAAAATTTGGTTTATCCTACACGTACACGTCATGGGCATCCTGCTTATATATGTCATAATAGTTTATGCGTGACTATTGATAGTAAAGATAAAGTACAAAACTTAACCATTCCACCAGAAAGTTTGCTCTTCATTCAGAATCATCAACTCGTGGAATCAGAACAAGTTATTGCCGAAGTTCGTGCTAAAACATCTCCCTTCAAAGAGAAAGTGGAGAAACATATATATTCTGACCTAACAGGAGAAATGCACTGGAGTATCCCTATGTCCAATTTTATATTGAAGACAACTCATTTATGGGTATTATCGGGAAGTATGTACAAATCTGTTGTAGTACCTTTTTATACATTTCTTAAAGATCAAGATCAAGTGGATATTAATAGGGAAAATAAAGCAAGTTCCAAATTTATGTTTCATAACAAATTAGACTATAATAATCTTTTTTATTCCAATGATAAAAGTCAATTACTTAGTAAGGGAACTATTCGTTCATTACCTAATGAGAATAAAAAAGGTGAATCTTTTATGGTTCTTTCCCCTTTCGATTTTTTGCAAATCGTTCTAGTTAACGATTCAAAAGGTTTAAATACAGTAAAAAAATTAATTAGGAAGGATCCAATTATACAAATAATTGAATTGTCAGGTCTACTGGGTCATTTACATAGTATTGCTAATCATTTCCCATACTCCCATTTCATAACTTATAATACATTCTTACTAAATAACCGTTCAATTTCTGGCAATTACTCAAATATTCTGCAAGTAGCTAAATGCTATTTTATGGATGAAAAGGCGGGAATTTATAAATTGGATTCATGCAGGAATATTATTTCCAATTTAGTCAAATTTAATTTGTACTCCTCCTTATCCTATTTTTGTAAAAAAAAAATTTCAGTAGTTAGTCCTGGACAATTTCTTTGTGAAAGTGTATGGATATCCGAAGATGAACCACTCCACGCATCTGGTCAAATTATAGCCGTTCATGAGGAGTCTTTAGTCATTAGATTAGCTAAACCCTACTTGGGTACTCGAGGAGCAACTCTTCATGGTGATTATGGAAAAATTATTTACGAGGGAAATACATTGATAACTCTGTTATACGAAAGATTAAAATCCGATGATATAATTCAAGGTCTTCCTAAAGTTGAACAATTGTCAGAAGCCCGTTCGACTACTTCAATATCGAAAAATCGCAAAAAAAGTTTTAAAAAATTGAACAAGAACCTGGCAAGATCTCTTGGAAACTTTTGGGGGTCATTCATCAGTGTTAGGATAACTATGGAGCATAGTCAGATTCAGTTGGTCAATAAAATTCAAAGGGTTTATCGATCCCAGGGAGTACAAATTTCTGATAAACATATAGAAATTATTGTACGCCAAATGACATCAAAAGTTTTAATTGTAGATGTGGACAATTCGGAAAATGGAAATTTGGAAAATGGATTGGGTAATGTTTTTTTACCTGGGGAACTAGTTGGATTATCACAAGCGCAAAGAATGGATCGTGCTCTAGAAAAGGCAATCAATTATCGAACAATTTTATTGGGAATAACAAAGGCATCTCTGAATACTAAAAGTTTTCTGTCAGAAGCGAGTTTTCAGGAAACTGCTCGGGTCCTAGCTAAATCTGCTCTTCGAGGTCGTATTGATTGGTTGAAAGGCTTGAAGGAAAATGTTATTCTGGGGGATATTATACCTGTCGGTACTGGATTCAACCGTTTGGGAAAACGGAACAAAATGGATCCGGGAACGGAGAATAAAAATCTATTTAGCAACAAAGTGAAAGAGATTTTATCTCATCATCAATATAAAGAAGTCTCTGTTTTGTCCGTTAAGCAAAAAAAAAAAAAAATTATAAAAAAATTAGTAAAAAAGAAAAAATTGAAACGACCAGTAAAAAAGAGGTAAATAACTTTTAGAAATAGAGGAATTTATTATTATATTAATTTTTATTGTTAGATTCATTTTCAGTTTTGGAATAAAGATAGAAAATGAAATGGATATTTTCTATCCTGTACGATACGGGGCAAGCAATCTTTTTTAATCCATTCCATCGGAATGTAGATATTACAGTTAATAGTAAAAAGAAAGAATAAAAACAAAATGACGAAAATAAAAAATTGGAACATCAATTTGAAGGAAATGATAGGAGTAGGAGTTCATCTGGGTCATCAGACTAGAAAATGTAATCCTAAAATGGCACCTTACATTTTTAAAGATCGTAAAGATATGCATATTATAAATCTGACTAAAACTGCTCGTTTTTTATCAGAAGCCTGTGACTTTGTTTTTGATGGAGCAAGGAGAGGAAAACAATTTATGATAGTTGGCACAAAAAATCCAGGAGCTGATGCTACTAAATTAGCTGCTTTAGCAGCTCGATGTCATTATGTCAATAAAAAATGGCTAGGGGGCATGTTAACTAATTGGTTCACTACAAAAGCAAGACTTGAAAAATTAAAAAATTTGATGAAAAAAAAAAATACGGGAGGATTCGATCGATTTACAAAGAAAGAAGCAGCACTATTAAAGAGAGAATTGAACAAATTGCAGGAATATCTAGGTGGGATTAAATACATGACAAAATTGCCCGATATTGTAATAATTCTCGATCAAAAAGGAGAATCGACCGCCATTCGGGAATGTATAACTTTGGGCATTCCAACAATTTGCTTAGTTGATACAGATTGTGACCCAGATCTCGTGGATATCCCAATTCCAACCAATGATGATGGTAGAGGACCCATCCGATTGATCCTAAATAAATTAACTTCAGCAATTCGCGCGGGTAGAGAGGTTATATAAAAGGTTAATTTTTAATTAAAAACGGTAAGCTAGATACTGAGTTGGCTACTATTCCAAAATATTAGAGAATAGATTAGAATAATCTATTCTTATTAAAATCAAGAAATTTCCTTAATCAAATAACCATTCCATTATTCTATTTCATAGCCGATGATAGTGAAATAATTTAGGAATCGGTCATTGAACCAAAATCATTTCTTTTTGAAATTAATTTTTGTAAAGAGAACTATGGATATTATACAATTTTCTATTAATACGCTAAATCATTTTGACGAGATATCCATTGTGGAGGTAGGTCAACATTTTTATTGGCAAATAGGGGGGTTTCAAGTTCATGCACAGGTACTTATAACTTCCTGGATTGTAATTGCTATCTTATTAAGTTCAGCTACTATAGCTGTTCGAGATCCACAAATCGTTCCGACCGGAGCTCAAAATTTTGTTGAATATGTTCTCGAATTTATTCGGGACTTGGCTAGAACTCAGATTGGCGAAGAAGAATATGGTCCCTGGGTTTCCTTTATAGGAACTATGTTCCTATTTATCTTTGTTTCTAACTGGTCGGGTGCTCTTCTCCCTTGGGGAATTCTTAAATTGCCTCATGGGGAGTTAGCCGCACCTACAAATGATATTAATACTACGGTGGCTCTAGCTTTGCTCACATCAGTAGCCTATTTTTATGCAGGTCTTACAAAGAAGGGTTTAGGCTATTTTGGGAGATATATTCAACCAACCCCAATACTTTTACCAATTAATATATTAGAAGATTTTACAAAACCTCTATCACTTAGTTTTCGACTTTTTGGGAATATATTAGCTGACGAATTGGTAGTTGCCGTTCCTGTTTCTTTGGTACCTTTAGTGGTTCCTATACCTGTAATGTTTCTAGGATTATTTACAAGTGGTATTCAAGCTTTAATCTTTGCAACTCTGGCTGCAGCTTATATAGGTGAATCCATGGAGAATCATCATTAATTCTAATTAGATTGGACTTAATCTTTTCTAATCTTCGAACTTATAAATTATTTTATATAATAATGGGATGTAGAATGTTCTTTCCATTTTTATTATTATATACCCAAGAATTCAAATCCCTTAATGTATAAGGTATTAGTATAAAGATTTAGGATCAGTAAACTACTAGCGGATTAATAGAAAATTACTAGATAGAATATAATAATATTTGTAGATTCATATCTATAAATAAAATGGAACAAGTTCACGGAGCTTGTTGATATGTACTCCGATATGGAACAATAAATTGACCCCGAAGGGATACATATATCTTATATCTTATGTATATAGTTTGTAGTATATGATACTATGTATATGCATATATTATCTAAATATGTTAATATATCTATATAATTTTTCTATAAAAATAAGTTCTTACGCAGGATTTTTTATTCCCTAACTAAAAAAAGAATAAAAATAGGCTTCTGTTTCATAAAAAAAAAGAATAAATAAGGGTATTTTAATTTTTTTTAATATCGTTATTTAAATTCTTCTCTAGTTGAACCTGAACGAACAATCAAATCAATAGATCTATCGTATTATCCACCATTTATAAACCTTAGTAAGAGGAGATTACTATGAATCCCTTGATTTCTGCTGCTTCTGTTATTGCTGCTGGATTATCCGTAGGCCTCGCTTCTATTGGACCTGGCATTGGTCAAGGCACTGCTGCGGGACAAGCTGTTGAAGGTATTGCGAGACAACCAGAAGCGGAGGGTAAAATACGGGGTACCTTACTGTTAAGTTTAGCTTTTATGGAAGCTTTAACTATTTATGGATTAGTTGTAGCGTTAGCACTTTTATTTGCTAATCCATTCGTTTGATCTTGTAAAAAAAAATCTGTACCCGTCGGGATTCTAAGTACCCTCCTCTAGTCATTTCCTAGTTCAGCCAATAGGGGAGGGCTGCTTCAAATAATGTTTTATAATTGTATCCTTATTCACAGTTATATGGGACCTGGGACTAACTAAGTACTTAAAATTTCCTTATCCAAAACTGGAATAATAGAGTCGAGTCATAGAAAAAACTTTGTAAAAGTTAAATATCGTTATCTATGAGGGGAGAGCGTATGAAAAATGTAACTGATTCTTTCATTTCCCTAGTTTATTGGCCCTCCGTTGGGGGTTTCGGGTTAAATACCAATATTTTAGAAACAAATATAATAAATCTAAGTGTGGTACTTGGTGTACTGATCTATTTCGGAAAGGGAGTGTGTGCGAGTTGTATATTTGAATAATATAGTTGGGTCCAACCAGCTGCACTTTGTAGATAGAAAAGTGCATGATCTCAACGAATTACTTCTAAACGATAAATCATGGAAGAACTATAGCATTTCGTAATTGGTTGGAAAATAAAAATATATAAACCAATAAGGGAGAATCTTTAGAATGGTTAAAGCTAAACTGCTTGAAGTCCAAGCACAACAGGGTATTCTTTCCACCGCTGTGTCAATATGAGATGGGTTCAAAGACACAGTTGGAGATTGATCCGATATATAACATTCATATCAATGGAATGATTCGATCTATCTACTGAAAAATAGTTCTAATCTCCCATCCAAATTTTTTGGTTTCAGTGCGGAACTGACGACCTACACAGAAGGGAATTTATTCAAGAAAAGATAAAGAGGAAATACGAATGAAAAGGAAAAAAGAAAAGAACAACAACTTTTTTGATAATCAAAAATACCTTTCGGCAAAAGAGCCCTTCGGAGATTTCGGTCTTTGATAGATTGATCTTATTATTAGATATTAGATAATATGAACGGAAAGGGCAAGCTTGGTGGAAACAATAAAAGGGGATTGTTCCCAAAAAAGCCGAGCAGGAGAGCCGAATGAATCGAAAGGTTCGTGTTCGGTTTGGGAAGAGATTATCTATTCATAAGTTGAATAAATTTATAATCTACTTTCATTAAATAATCTATTAGATAACCGTAAACAGAAAATATTGAGTACTATTCAGAATTCCGAAGAACTATGTAAAGGAGCTGCTGATCAGCTCGAACAAGCCCGGGCTCGCTTACGAGAAGTAGAAATGAGAGCGCGCGAAATTCGGGTAAATGGGTACTCTCAAATAGAGCAAGAAAAAGAGGATCTCATTAATGTTGCTTCTGCTAATTTGGAACAATTAGAGAATTTCAAGAATGAGACTGTTCACTTTGAACAACAAAGAGCAATTGAACAGGTCCGACAGCAAATTTCTCGCCAAGCTGTACAAAGAGCTCTAGGAACTCTGAATAGTTGTTTGAATAGCGAGTTACATTTACGTACGATCGATCATAATATCGGCCTGCTTAGAGCCATGAAAAACATAACTGATTAGCTTTAATATATACTACAAATATATATAGTATGGGTCTTATTTTTAAAAAGAGAATTATTTAGTATTAATGGTAACTATTCGACCCGATGAAATTAGTAGTATGATACGTAAACAGATTGAACAATATAATAACGAGGTCAAAGTTGTTAATATTGGCACTGTACTTCAAGTAGGAGATGGCATTGCTCGTATTCATGGTCTTGATAAAGTAATGGCAGGGGAATTAGTAGAATTTTTAGATGGTACAGTAGGCATTGCGCTAAATTTAGAATCAAATAATGTTGGAGCTGTATTAATGGGTGATGGCTTAATGATCCAAGAGGGCAGTTCCGTGAGAGCAACAGGAAAAATTGCTCAGATACCAGTAAGTGATGCTTATTTGGGTCGTGTTGTAAACGCTCTAGCTCGACCTATTGATGGTAAGGGTAAAATTCCAGCTTCCGAATTTCGATTGATCGAATCTCCCGCTCCAGGTATTATTTCAAGACGTTCTGTATATGAACCTCTTCAAACGGGTCTTATTGCTATTGATTCGATGATCCCTATAGGGCGCGGTCAACGAGAATTAATTATTGGGGACAGACAGACCGGTAAGACGGCAGTAGCTACAGATACAATTATCAATCAAAAAGATCAGAATGTAATATGTGTTTATGTCGCTATTGGTCAAAAAGCCTCTTCCGTAGCTCAGGTAGTTAATACTTTTCAAAAAAGCGGCGCAATGGATTATACCATTGTGGTATCGGAAACTGCGGATTCTCCCGCTACATTACAATATCTTGCTCCTTATACAGGAGCAGCTTTAGCCGAATATTTCATGTATAAAGAACAACATACATCAATAATTTATGATGATCTCTCCAAACAAGCACAAGCTTATCGACAAATGTCTCTTCTATTAAGAAGACCACCGGGCCGGGAAGCTTATCCAGGAGATATTTTCTATTTGCATTCCCGTCTATTGGAAAGAGCAGCTAAATTAAATTCTCAGTTAGGTGGGGGTAGCTTAACTGCTTTACCAATTGTTGAGACTCAAGCTGGAGATGTTTCAGCTTATATTCCCACTAACGTAATTTCCATTACCGACGGACAAATTTTCTTATCAGCCGATCTATTCAATGCAGGAATTCAACCTGCCATTAATGTGGGTCTTTCCGTATCTAGAGTAGGATCCGCGGCTCAGATGAAAGCTATGAAACAAGTAGCTGGAAAATTAAAACTAGAGTTAGCTCAACTTGCAGAGTTAGAAGCCTTTGCACAATTCGCTTCTGACCTTGATAAAGGCACTCAAGATCAATTGGCAAGAGGTCAACGATTACGCGAGTTGCTCAAACAATCTCAATCAGATCCTTTGACAGTGGAAGAACAAATAGCTATGATTTATACTGGAACGAACGGATATCTAGATGTATTAGAAATTGTACAGGTGAAAAAATTTATCCTTAATTTGCGCAAATATTTATTAAAAGATAAACCCCAGTTTGGAGAACTTATACGTTCTACTGGGACATTCACGGAACAAGCAGAAACTCTTTTAAAAGAAGCTATTCAAGAAAATACCGAACGTTTTCTACTTCGAGAACAAAAATAATACTTTCTTTATTTTTTAAAAATCGTTCGGAACAGGGTAGAAGATCCTATCCTAATTAATAAAGAAAATAACTTTGCTACATTTCAATATTAAATCTTGAACAATTGAATTAATATTATTACGATTACGTCCAATAGGATTTGAACCTATATCTAAGGTTTAGAAGACCTCTGTCCTATCCATTAGACGATGGACGCTATCTTTTTTTTTTTTTATTAATTTATTGAAATACTTTATCGAAAAACAAATTCGACTTTTTATCCATCCACGATTATGTTCGGGAAATAAAGAGAAAGAATAGTAGGGCATCAAAAATTAATTTCGAATGAAATGCTACCTACGACAAAATGCTTTGAATAAGCAATATGAGCGGGTAGCGGGAATCGAACCCGCATCGTTAGCTTGGAAGGCTAGGGGTTATAGTCGGCGTCGATTAACGCCTCTAATTCAGAAACGAACATGAAAATTTCATTCGGCTCCTCCATGGCAGAGAGAAAGGGGGGGTCAAGTCAAAAAGAATTAATTATTCTTTTTTTTATTTTTTTATAATCTTTTATCATCCTAATCTGATCTATCCAGTTTCAATCTACAACATTTCATCCAGATTATAGCCTTGAACAGCTTGTATTGTTAAAATAATACAATAAATAGAGGGCTCTATCTAAATCAAAGAGGGCTCTATATAAATAATGAATTAAAAAGTTATTGGAGAGGAAATAAAGAAATGATATCAGAGGGTCAAATTTTGATAGCCCTTTTTGCTGCTTTTATAACAAGCATTTTAGCTTTCAGATTAGGTAAAGCACTGTATTAATAATTTATTCAATTATTCCTGAGGGAAGATCATAGCCTGGCCAGATACTGGCCGGGCTAGAGAAATCGAAGAGTAATTTAGAACGGAATGAACAATACAATTGTATTTTCGTGGTCTTTAGCTTCAAAATTTTAGCTCTATTCATTCTATATCTCCCATCTCGGAGAGATGGCTGAGCGGACTAAAGCGGTGGATTGCTAATCCGTTGTACAGACTATCTGTACCGAGGGTTCGAATCCCTCTTTATCCGTTCAGTCACTTCAAATGAATCCTAAAATTTTTTAACCTATAGACCTTTTTATTCTTTACGCCCAGGATTTCGTCCTGGATCGTTCGATAGAAATCCGAAGATAAATAGAGAAACAAAAAATATAACTACTGTGTAAACGAACAGCTTAAGAGTAAGCATTATCTAATCTCCAGGATTCTTATTAGAGTTACAAAGGAATAGATCATCAATCTTTGCATCATATAATTGATACTTCAATACCAAGCAATATTACCATTTTAAATCTAAAATGGTACGATTTTGGTCTCCACATTATGTGTGGAGATCAAATTTAAAAATATGAATTTATTAAATATTTTTCTTTTATTGCTTGGGATTGAAGAGTTGAAATAGGGACTCAACTCCTAGTTCAACTATCCTAAACAAGTTTAGGATCGTCAGAATCAATAAATTGATTCCCTACTCCACTTTTTTTGCAATTAAATCTAACGGATATTTCCTCTATGTCATTTGCATCAATATCTAATAGCCCCAACTCTCCCTATGATGGGGGTTCGGAACTGACTAAGACGAATTAAAAAGGATTGAGCCTGGGAGGTAGGTATTTTGATCTGTTGGCAACCAGAATAGAATTGCTGCTTCACAAAATAAGAAGCAGAACAAGGAAAAATAATTATACAAAATGAAAATTTGGTTAATGACAGCGATCCAAGATCCATCAATATATGGAAATGGAATAAAAGTATGGAAACAATATTTAAATGGTTTTGCATCAAGTTAATTGATACTTCTTGCTAAGATTATCGAAAACTTACGGCAGCTTGCCAAGCAAAGGCTAAGAGAAAAAAGAACAAAGGTATAATTGGCATTATATCTACAATTGGATCAGAAATAGCATAAGCCTCGGGCAATTTGGCTAAAAATGGATTATTCAAATGAAAAGCGGCATCGTCTAGACAAATATTGAGGTTGAGTATAACTGGCATTTTGATTCTCCGATCAATAAAAATGATGTAAAAGCTCAAAAGTATTTTGCCAATTAATCGAAATTATTTGGCAAGATTATACTTTGAGTTTTCGGGTTGGAAGGGATCATTTCTTCATAAATAATTTTATTACCATTCTGATAGAGAATGACCAATTAATAGATATTCTTGTTTCTTTTTCCGTTCCCCAAGCGAATTACTTAAAATAAAGCTATTTTAAATATATAATGGATATTCCATATAAGAAATCTAATAAGAATAATACAAGAATAATACAATTCAGATTAGAATGGAACCTTGTTTGAATATATAAACAAGATATAGGATCTTATATGCAGCATTCATATAAGAATGGGGCGTGGCCAAGCGGTAAGGCAACAGGTTTTGGTCCTGTTATTGCGAAGGTTCGAATCCTTTCGTCCCAGATGGGACAAATAGTAATAATTAAAATAAATTGCTGTCAATAGTTTCACTAGTCCGAATCAAACAAAAGTGGAAAATAAAATACTTGCATAGAAAATACTGAAATAGTATAATAATTTTCAGTCTCGATTAGACTGGAGATGTCGAAAGATAAAGAAGTAACAGAGGGTATCCCACCCTTGAACTGGAACTAATATCCACCAAATCAATTTAAATGAAATTTATGAGATCCGATTATCTCATGATTTCGTTCGCCAATAAGGGGATATGGCGGAATTGGTAGACGCTACGGACTTAATAGAATTGAGCCTTGGTATGGAAACTTACTAAGTGATAGCTTCCAAATACAGGGGAACCCTGGAATATTTTGAATGGGCAATCCTGATCCAAATCCGTATTATAGGAACAATAATTTTATTTTATAGAAAAGGGATAGGTGCAGAGACTCAACGGAAGATATTCTAACGACTTAATATCATTTGAATTTGAACCAATATTCTATCTACAGAGTGTAGTATGTTATTGAAAACTTTGAAAGTGTTCTGTATCATCGTTAAAACTTGTTTCAACGATTAGAACTTGAGTTGTTCTAGGCTTGCCTAGCTTAATGAATACTTAATTAAAGTAATTCAATTAAGAAATAAATAGAATTTATTTCATTTTTGAATTATTGGACGAGGATAAAGATAGAGTCCAATTCTACATGTAAATGCCAACAACAACAATGCAAATTGCAGTAGTCGGAAAATCCGTTGGTTTTAAAAACCGTGAGGGTTCAAGTCCCTCTATCCCCAGGTGTATTTCCGAATTAAAGAAAGATAAAATATTATTACTCTTGACAATTTTATAAGCAATCCAGAATATAGAGCTATATTCCCATAAATTTAGAAAGGTTGATCGTAAGATCAACTCATACATTTTGTCAGATATAACATTTATGTATGTATAATTGTATTATACATACAATTTAAATTTATAATAGAAATTGATAATGGTAACTTACCAATCCAAAAGTATAATTTAAAAAGGGAAATAAAAAAAAGGATTTTATTTTGTCTTTTTAGTTGACCTGAGCTCAGGTTCTGCGCTAGGATGATAAACAGGGAAGAGTCGGGATAGCTCAGTTGGTAGAGCAGAGGACTGAAAATCCTCGTGTCACCAGTTCAAATCTGGTTCCTGGCATGCGGAACCGTATAGATTATATACTAGGTATAATCTAGTATCTATACCCTATTATTTACATTATTTAATAGATCATGTGTATAGATGAGTATAATTCATGCATGTAGATATATGTCTACGTGCATTTAGACATATACATATGCTGGGAAAAGCATTTACATTTTTTATTTTTAATGTGTCTTCTCTGTCCTAATCGAATATAAATATTATGTATGTACCATATAATGAAACTAAAGAATTGATATTAAACTTTAAACTGAAATTAGTATAAGTTCTAATTGTAGCTTTCATTTTCGTACATGAAATAAATGTGCGTGGTATAGTTTAAAAATTCTTTGATGTGTAAATAAAATATTTTATACATCCTTCTTTCATTCAAGGATATAGGATAATAAAAATGAATAATAGATTTGATTGCGGCCAGAGTCTGTGTTATCTTATTCCATAAGAAGACAGATAAACTCTAAAAAAGATAGATCTAAGTTTTTACTTTTATTCGATTCAATGAGAATCTTGTATCTCATAAAAATCAGGTGCAATATAATCTTTGCGTAAAGGCCAACCAATCCAACTTTCAGGCATCAATATACGTTTGAGACATGGATGACTCTCATAAAGGATTCCCAACATATCATAAGATTCCCGTTCCTGGAAATTAGCACCTTTCCAAATACGTAGAACAGAGGGGATTTTGGGATTGTCCCTGGGGACAAAAACTTTTATACACACCTCTTCGGGTTGATCTGTATTAACCTTTATTATCGTAAGATGATATACACTAGCTAATAATCCCCCTGGTGCTACATCATAGGCACACTGAGAACGGAGATAATTAAAACCATAAACATATAAGGCAACGGCTATAGAAGCCCAATCCTCAGATTTGATTTGTAGCGTCTCTGTGCCTTGGTAATCGAAACCTAAAGGTCTATGAGCTAACTTATGCTTGGCTAGCCAAACAGACAATCGACCCTTCATTTGATTACTATTTATTGTCAAAGTATCTGTATAAAGATTTGACATTTGCAAAAAAATTTTCAAGTGTATTTGTATTTCCTGCTCGTTACTTTCTACTTTTCTACTAACGATTATTCATTAGCCAATTAGATAGATAGAGTTCTCTATCTATCTATTTTCAAGTTTTTCAAAGAGTATCTCTGAAATGGATTCAGACGTTTTGGAGGGTATCTCTAAAGTCGATTTGAATGGAGATTCATAAGATTGATGAAAAAACTTCTCCCCTTCATTTTTAGGTCCAATATTAAACCTATGCTTTCTAGTAAAATACCTCTGTACTTGCTGAGACTCGGTCCTATCTTCAGATATTTCTCGAGCTATTTTTTCACGAAGTTTTATTATAGCATCTATAATAGCTTCTGGTTTAGGAGGGCAACCCGGCAAATAGATATCCACAGGAATTAACTTATCTACTCCGCGAACAGTACTATAAGAATCTGTACTAAACATTCCTCCTGTAATAGTACAAGCTCCCATAGCAATTACATATTTTGGTTCGGGCATTTGTTCATATAATCTCACTAAAGAAGGAGCCATTTTCATGGTCACAGTTCCAGCTGTTATAAGGAGGTCGGCTTGTCTAGGACTAGATCTTGGTACCAAACCGTAACGATCAAAGTCGAATCGTGAACCTATTAATGAAGCAAATTCGATGAAACAACAACTAGTACCATAAAGGAGCGGCCATAAACTAGAGAGTCTTGCCCAATTTGAGAGATCGTTTAGAGTAGTTGAAATAACTGAATTCGGAATTGATTGATCAAGTAGAAGTGACTCTACAGGATTTATGGCTGGCTTTATATAATTTTCTACTTCCCTTCTACCACCCCAAAATCTGGAAGTTAAGACCATTCCAATGCTCCTTTTCTCCATGCATAAACTAAACCAATAATTAAGATAAGCACGAAAATAAAAGCTTCTATAAATGTATATATACCCAAAATATCAAAACTCATAGCCCACGGATAGAGAAATACTGTTTCCACATCAAAAACAACGAAAACTAGAGCAAACATATAATAACGAATCCTAAATTGGATCCAGGTATCTCCCATTGGTTCTATACCTGATTCGTAACTAGTTGCTTTCTCCGGCCCTTTACTTATGGGAGCCAAAGCTATAGAAATTGAGAATGCTAGAATCGGAATAAGGATACATATTACTAAATATATCCAAAAAGTATAATATTCGGAAAATATATACATAAATAGACTCCTGTGAAATAGATAAAGAGTCTTATTTTTAATATTGTCAAGTTAGACATCGTTCCTCTATCCCCCGAACATCATGGATTCATATTCATTTATGTTTCGTTCGTGACTTATAACGATATAAGTAATAGTTAATATCGTTACTTTAATTTTTTTTTCCTCTTTCGTATCGATTCTTTATATACTTGAAGAATCATCGCCGAACGATAACAATGTTTCCTTTTTAGTAAAGGGTTCTAATAGAACCCTTGCAGTTCGGCAGACCCCACGTTGACACGAGTTGTAACGTGTCATCAACATGAGTTGATGTAAGGGAATTTAGAGATCTTTTTTTTTAGATCTATGTTCTATCGAGATAGGGCCATTTGGGTCGTTATTTCGAATGATGCAGGATGCGTCAACAAGCTTTATCCATTTGTTCCATATTCAGATGGAGTGAGTCTATAATAAATATGCCATTTGCGCGGAACCTATTAATCTCTCGGAGGAAAAAAAGGCTTATAGTTTAATTATGTCTTTTTGGGTATATCTCGTAAGGTTAAAGGACTATCAAATCCTATGTCCTATACTTACCTAGATTATGAGACAATTAGAATAAATTTGAGGCTCTCGGATCTATCAACCGAAATACTTAATATTCAACAGTATTGGGAGAAAATGTTCAAGGACGAATCAACCTAAGTTTTCAAAAATTTGAAATGAATAATAAAAAGATATTTATAAATGAAAATCACTGGGTCATAGAGACAATAAGAAATAGGCGGAATATAAGAGTTTCCGAACTGTATAGGACTATACGGGCTCGAACCGTAGACCTTCTCGGTAGAACAGATCAAACTTCTTATTATCAAAATGATTTGAACTGTTCCAAGAACCCAACATGCATTTTTATGGCATTGGGCTCTTTCATTAATTAGTGGATTGATCAGTTAGTCTGATCATTCTTTTATTTCCAAAATATGGCTCCGTTTGCTTCAAACGCAAATTTTGTCTTGTCAGAAGCAATCCCAAAGTTATTCAAAAGGTTCCCTTGACGTAGGTCTGTCATGCTCAGACATAGCATTTACTCATATTACACTTTATACACCTCAAAGTGTCATAGAGCTAAAAGAATAATTCTCTGTATTCTACTCATTACGCCTTACATTGAATGAACCCGAAATTTACCATATCAACTAGATTTATAGTTTTAATCAGAACTAACTTCATCTTTGTCATGCTATTGTTCTTCCGAGTAAGACTATTTAATAAATATTTTATGGATTGGACGAACGAATAAAATATCCTGAAAACCATTGGCGCACGTGTAAACGAGGTGCTCTACCAAGCTGAGCTATAGCCCTTTTGAAAATATACTAACAAAATAGTTAATTTTTGTCAAGATGTATATTATACTATTTAGTTAGGGGCATATTGTTTAATATGTTTAATTATACCTATAATCGTTTACGACTCTATATATGATTATAAATAACCCACTTAACTCAGTGGTTAGAGTATCGCTTTCATATGGCGAGAGTCATTGGTTCAAATCCAATAGTATAAAAACTTATTAGATGCCATTGAGTTATCAATGGCATCTAATAAGTTTTTATACATTTTCATGTTAAATAATGAATGTATTTCCAGATCATTATCGAAGTTGAACTTTATAAAGAAAAGAGATTACTAAGTAAGTTAAAAGTGGTAACTTCACTCTCAGTTATTATTGACTGATCAACTCAGTATAGAATATTTTTGTGTTTTTTTATACTTTTTTGCTAGTATTAGCAATTTGAATCAATCTCCTTTTTTATTTATTTTATATTATTATGAGAACCAATCCTCTTGTTCTTGGGGTTTCCGCACTTGTAGAAAAGAAGGCAGGACGTATTGCTCAAATTATCGGTCCAGTACTAGATGTATCTTTTCCTCCAGGTAATATGCCTAAAATTTACAATTCCTTAATTGTTAAGGATAATAACACAAATGGTCAGCCAATTTGTGTTACTTGTGAGGTACAACAATTATTAGGAAATAATAAGGTTAGAGCTGTAGCTATGAGTGCTACAGATGGTTTGATGAGAGGAATGATAGTAATTGATACAGGAGCTCCACTGAGTGTTCCAGTTGGTGAAACTACTCTCGGAAGAATTTTTAATGTTCTTGGAGAACCTGTCGATGATTTAGGTCCTGTAAATGCTCTAACAACATCTCCTATTCATAGATCTGCTCCCGCCTTTACACAGTTGGATACAAAATTTTCAATTTTTGAAACAGGCATTAAAGTAGTGGATCTTTTAGCTCCTTACCGCCGTGGAGGAAAAATTGGATTATTCGGGGGAGCTGGAGTGGGTAAAACAGTGTTGATTATGGAATTAATCAACAACATTGCTAAGGCTCATGGAGGTGTTTCTGTATTTGGCGGAGTAGGAGAACGTACCCGTGAAGGAAATGATCTTTACAAGGAAATGAAAGAGTCGGGAGTAATTAATGAGCAAAATATATCAGAATCCAAAGTAGCTCTGGTATATGGTCAAATGAATGAACCACCAGGAGCTCGTATGAGAGTTGGTTTAACTGCTCTAACCATGGCTGAATATTTCCGAGATGTAAATAAGCAAGACGTACTCTTATTTATTGACAATATCTTCCGCTTTGTCCAAGCAGGATCGGAGGTATCAGCATTATTAGGCAGAATGCCTTCCGCTGTGGGTTATCAGCCAACTCTTAGTACGGAAATGGGCTCTTTGCAAGAGAGAATAACGTCTACCAAAGACGGATCTATAACCTCCATTCAAGCAGTTTATGTACCTGCAGACGACTTGACTGATCCTGCTCCTGCTACAACATTCGCACATTTAGATGCTACTACTGTACTATCAAGAGGATTATCTGCCAAGGGGATCTATCCAGCGGTAGATCCATTAGATTCAACGTCGACTATGCTCCAACCTTCGATCGTGGGCGAAGAACATTATGAAACTGCGCAAGGAGTTAAACAAACTTTGCAACGTTATAAGGAACTTCAAGACATTATAGCTATTCTTGGACTGGATGAATTGTCAGAAGAAGATCGTTTAACCGTAGCAAGAGCACGAAAAATTGAAAGGTTTTTGTCACAACCTTTTTTTGTAGCAGAGGTATTCACTGGTTCCCCCGGTAAATATGTTAGTTTAGTAGAAACAATTAGAGGTTTTCAAATGATCCTTTCAGGAGAATTAGATGGTCTCCCTGAACAGTCTTTTTATTTAGTGGGTAACATTGATGAAGCTACCGCGAAGGCTATGAACTTCAAAGAAATTTAATATTATAAAATGAACCTAAATCTTCGTGTACTGACTCCCAATCGAGTTGTTTGGGATTCAGAAGTTCAAGAAATAATTCTAACTACCAACAGTGGTCAAATTGGTGTGTTACCCAATCATACTGCAATTGTAACAGCTTTGGATATAGGAGTGATGAAAATACGTCTCAATGCCCAGTGGTCGACTATGGCTTTAATGGGTGGTTTTGCTAAGATAGACAATAATGAAATAACATTATTGGTCAATAATGCAGAAAGAGGTATTGACATTGATCCTCGAGAGGCTCAGGAAACTTTTAGATTAGCTAAAGTTGATCTTGGACGAGCTGAAGGCAAGAAACAAGCAATCGAAGCTGATGTAGCTCTCAAAAGAGCTAGAACACGACTAGAGGCTGTTGATGCTATTTTGCCAAAATAAATTGTAATATCTACGCAATATTTTTATTCGAAGTAGATACATAACGATCATAAAGAAGTCTTCGAGTTGTCGATACCTAGATTTCCCCGTATTGCCCATACCCTCTGGGAAATATTTAAATTCAGCCATATTCCATTTTTTTTTTTATGTATTTTTATGTACATTTCTCATTTTTTTCGTATTAAATTATTAATTCTATTAATATATGCTTCTTCTATATATCTATATATATTAATATAGTTTTCTACACTTATGAATAGAAGTCAAATTAATGACCTTTAGATACTTAAAAAATAAAATAGAAAAGTCCTCGGGTCAATAGAAATAAGAAATTGGGTTGCATCATACATACATAACATGATACAATATTATTTGAAAATAATAAAGGATAAAATTGTTTTGTTTTGCATATTAGAATTCTTTACGTTCCACACTCATGTCGAGTAGACCTCGTTCTTGATAAGAGCTATTAACTAATAAATCATAGGGAGGGACTTATTTATGTCACCAAAAACAGAGACTAAAGCAAGTGTCGGATTCAAAGCTGGTGTTAAAGATTACAGACTAACTTATTATACTCCACAATATCAGACCAAAGATACTGATATCTTGGCAGCATTCCGAGTCACTCCTCAACCGGGAGTGCCCCCCGAGGAAGCGGGAGCAGCAGTAGCTGCCGAATCTTCCACTGGTACATGGACCACTGTTTGGACCGATGGACTTACCAGTCTTGATCGTTACAAGGGACGATGCTATGATATCGAACCCGTTCCTGGAGAGGAAAATCAATTTATTGCCTATGTAGCTTACCCCTTAGATCTTTTCGAAGAAGGTTCTGTGACTAACCTGTTCACTTCCATTGTAGGTAATGTCTTTGGATTCAAAGCCCTACGAGCTCTACGTCTGGAAGATCTACGAATTCCTCCTGCTTATTCAAAAACTTTCCAAGGCCCACCACATGGTATCCAAGTGGAAAGAGATAAATTAAACAAATATGGTCGTCCTTTGCTGGGATGTACTATAAAACCAAAATTGGGCCTATCTGCCAAAAATTATGGTAGAGCCGTTTACGAATGTCTCCGTGGTGGACTTGATTTTACCAAGGATGATGAAAACGTGAATTCCCAACCATTCATGCGCTGGAGAGATCGTTTCTGCTTTTGTGCAGAAGCAATTTATAAAGCTCAGGCTGAGACGGGTGAGATTAAGGGACATTACTTGAATGCTACTGCAGGTACATGTGAAGAAATGATGAAAAGAGCAGTATTCGCCAGAGAATTGGGAGTTCCTATCGTCATGCATGACTATTTGACTGGAGGTTTCACGGCAAATACTTCGTTGGCTCATTATTGTCGAGATAACGGCCTACTTCTTCACATTCACCGCGCAATGCATGCAGTTATTGACAGACAAAGAAATCATGGTATGCATTTCCGTGTACTAGCTAAAGCACTGCGTATGTCTGGTGGAGACCATATTCACGCTGGTACTGTAGTAGGTAAACTTGAAGGAGAACGAGAAGTTACTTTGGGTTTTGTTGATTTATTGCGTGATGATTTTATTGAAAAAGACCGAAGTCGTGGTATTTATTTCACTCAAGATTGGGTCTCTATGCCGGGTGTCCTGCCTGTAGCTTCAGGAGGTATTCACGTTTGGCATATGCCTGCTCTGACCGAGATCTTTGGGGATGATTCTGTATTACAGTTTGGTGGAGGCACTTTGGGACATCCTTGGGGAAATGCACCTGGTGCAGTAGCTAATCGGGTCGCATTAGAAGCTTGTGTACAAGCTCGTAATGAAGGACGTGATCTCGCTCGTGAAGGTAATGAAGTGATCCGCGAAGCTACTAAATGGAGTCCTGAATTAGCTGCCGCTTGTGAAGTATGGAAAGAGATCAAATTTGAATTTGATACGATTGATACGTTGTAATCAAGTAAGTAATCAACGGACTTTCGTCTGTTTGGTCCCTTAATCGAACCAAACTCGGCCCAATCTTTTAAGATTGAGCCGAATACTGAATGGATGGGAATAGATACCTAGGTATAAATATTTACCTCTATCTAGAAATAACTTATAGATATAAATCATGGATCATTCGGTGAGGGGTTGGTTCGGAAGGGATACAATTTCTTATAGTCCCTAACCATGGTGTCCGAAATGTTGTTTTGGACAAAATAAATTAAATCTTCATGATTTAACAGATTTATCTAATTTCTTCTAATCTATCTAGATGATAGCTAATTCGTAAATCAGCTTTGTTCACGAAGAAGGTAAATGAGATAATACAGTAGAATGGACTTCCAATCCAACAATTCAAAGTATCTATTTCAATATTTAATTATGCTATTGTGTAAAGTTAAAAGTTGTACATTAACGATGAAATAAAGGAGACAAGTAAAATGGGTGAAGAAAACAAGGATCGTGAATATATTGAAGAAAAAGTTGAAAAAGACATAGAAGAAAAAGTTGAAAAAGACATAGAAGAAAAAGTTGAAAAAGACATATTCGATCAAAAAAAATATAAGCATTTGTGGGTTTTATGCGAAAATTGTGAGAACGTTACATATACTAAATCGTTAGTAGAAGAATTCAAAGGTGTTTGTCCACAATGTGGAGAAACTCTGCTAATGACTAGTTCAGATCGAATTGATCTTTTAATTGATTCTGGTACTTGGTTCCCCATGGATGAAGATTTCTCTTCTCTAGATCTTCTAAATAAAAAAGATAAGATGCATTTTTTTAACATTGTAGCGGTTCGAGAGATTTCGAAATTATTTTACGATATAATTTCTCATAAATATTATAATAATTCTTATGAGACGTTTAAAACGTTAGTAAGATTCAACGATACTATTGTTAATATCCTTAGGGTTGTGATAGATAAGAAAAAAAGAGAATATTTGACACATTATTTTTATGCTGGTAAAAAATTACCTCTTGAGATGCTGCAAGACATTATTTCTCGAAGTTTGGAAACGGTTCAACTATTAATGGTTGAAATAGGTATAAAAATAAAAGATGAAATCATTAACGAGAGGGAACTCCATAAAAAAGTACATAGCTATGTTATAGAACATTTAGCTCTATTTAATATGGACTTTTTTGATAACATATCAAAAAAATATACTATATTTTTATATAGATTTGCTATATCTAAAAATGCATATAGAGAAAATTTTGTTGGTAACCCTCTTTTACTTTCTTTTAAAGGTTTTAAAGATTTTGATTCTATTATATCTTCCTATATAAAAAAAAAAGCGAAAAATGTACATAGATTTTGCGAATTACGTCAAAAATTAGCTGACGTAGGGTATGAATTGCAGGTAATGATGATAAATTTATTGAAAATAAAACAAGACTATGCTGAGCACTATGAAACGTTTATTGACGATGACGACGACCCGTCTAAGAACACAGACGAATTTAGAACGCTTCGTGAGGATGTATTTCACGAAATAGAGAAATCCTATTTCCAAAATATGTATTTTGAAATCGAAAAATTTCTTGACCTTTTTGAAGAAGGGCTCTTCGGAGTAGTCAAATTAGACGAAACAATTGGGTCTAATAATTCAGAGGTGACAGAGTCGAAGTGTAATCCAGAAGAAGAATTTTGTAATATAGAAGAAATAGAAGAAGATTTCAAAAATTATATATATGAATATGAACAAAAAGATGATCAAAATGGATGTCCTAAACGAACAAATGATAATAATGAAAATGGACGTCCAACTCTAAAGTTAAATGGATGTTTTAGACAAACAAATGATAATAATCAAAATGGACGTCCAACTCTAAGGATAAATGGATATCCTAATCCAACTCTAAAGGTAAATGGATCATTTAGAAAAACAAATGATAATAATCAAAATGGATCTATTATAAAGAGACATGATAGAGACAGTATATCTTACCAAGATTATGTTTTTTTAGAGTTTGATCAGAATAAAAATATAATTAGAAAAGATGCTTCTATAGAAGATATATCTTATATAGAAGATATATCTTACGAAGATTATAACGATTCCTATCAAAAAGAAACAGGTTTACCCGACGCTATTCAAACAGGCATAGGTCGAGTAAATGGTATTACTGTCGCACTGGGAGTTATGGATTTCAAGTTCATGGGAGGCAGTATGGGCTCGGTAGTAGGTGAAAAAATAACCCGTTTAATCCAGCATGCTACTAAGAATTATCTTCCAGTAATTATCGTATGTGCTTCTGGCGGAGCGCGTATGCAAGAAGGAAGTTTCAGTTTAATGCAAATGAGTAAAATAGCTGCTGCCTTGCATACACATCAAAAGGAAAAAAATTTGCTATATATTTCTATTCTAACATCTCCCACAACTGGTGGAGTGACTGCTAGTTTTGGTATGTTGGCTAATTTCACAATTGTCGAACCTAATGCATACATTGCATTTGCAGGTAAAAGAGTAATTGAACAGACATTAAATCAGATAGTAGAGGAAGAATCTCAAACGTCTGATTCTTTATTTGATTTTGGAATGTTTGATGTCATGGTTCCACGACCTATTTTAAAAAAGTTTTTGAGTGAGATAGTTAAAATAATAAAAAATAATAATAATTAAGTAGATCCCAAAAACAAGTCGAACTTTTTTGGCTTGTACATACTTAAAAATTTGATCAAGTTTTTAAGTATGTACAAGTGTTATTATAGGCGCACAACTAATATCAGACTCTCGTTGTTAAAGAGTGACTAATGACTATTACATTGATAATATATCATTATATATAAATAGGAGGAACAGTCTATTATGGCTGCACCAGATCCAAGTATTCCAAAAGTACCGTTTAAAGAACCCAAGGAAAAGAAGGGAAAGAAGAGATTTATCATGGGTGAAGAACAAAAAGAAGAACAAAAAGTCATCATTGAAAAAGAAGACAAACAAGAAGACGAAGAAGAAGAAGACGAAGAAAAAGACGAAGAAAAAGAAGAAGAAGAAGAAGAAGAAAAAGAAGAAGAAGAAGAAGAAGAAGAAGAAGAAAAAGAAGAAGAAAAAGAAGAAGAAGAAAAAGAAGAAGAAAAAGAAGAAGAAGAAAAAGAAGAAGAAAAAGAAGAAAAAGAAAAAGAAGAAGTAGAAAAAAAAAAAGGTGAAAAAATAAAAATAGGTAAAAAAAAAGAAGACAGTTGGGTCGAAGTATTCTATCAGCTATTTCGCGGGGGAGTGCTTTTTTTAGGTAAGCCACTCGATGAAGAGAGTGCGAGTCTAATAATGAAAAGTATGGTCTATTTAAATCAAGAGAATAGGGGAGAAACAATAATGTTTTTTCTTCACTGTCGGGGTGGAGCAATGGCATCGGGAGTCGCTCTTTATGATCTTATGCAATACGTAACAGGACAGATAAATACAATAGGCGTCGGTTTAAATGCTTCGATGGGAGCTTTTGTCCTACACGGGGGGACTCGTGGTAAACGGGCAGTAAGCGAAAATGGTAGAGTTATGATTCACCAACCTTTTATGTCTCCTTATGATAGTGATAAGGATAAGGATAATGAGGAGGAGGACTCCACCGATTTCAAGTTTGAAGATCCTGGCTTCGAAGCATTTTATCTGCGCTATTTGCGGCAGTATATTACAAGTACATATCTAGAAACATCAAAAATGGATTATTTTATGATCCATAAGCTAATGGAAAGAGATCATTATCTGGATCCAGATACAGCGGTATCTTTCGGCATTGTCGACCAAGTTGGCGCAGTTGGCCTTTGGCCTCGACTTGAAAAGAAATCAGATCCTAAAGATGATAAATCATATGTTAAAGTTAAAAATGGTTAATATGGTAAAGATGATGACGATGGTAAAGATGGTGAAGATGATAATTCGTAATTCAAACGGTTTATCTAGAAATATTAATTAGTTAATTAAAGTTATATTAGTAACTTTAACACTGATATTAAAGTTATATAATATAATAATGTATATAATTAATAATAACTTTATTATTAATAACTTTAATATCAGTGTTATTACCCCTTAGAAATTAATATAATTTCTAAGAGGGTTTCTTAAATGATTTTTCTTTATAAATAGAATTTGCATTCTAGTAATAAAAAAAAATATAAATATACAATTTATATTACTCCTTATTAAAATATAAGTAATATAAATATTACACATCAAAAATCAAAAAATAATCTTTGTATTCTTATTCTTAAAAATAAATTATAAATTCAATGATGCAGATGTTAGTTTAACATATCAACATAGAATTTGATCCTATCAACATAGAATAAAGAATAATAACACACATCGTACATTGCATAAGGAGTATCACTATGGTAAATAAAAACTATATTACGGAAGAGGGTATCGTTACTGAAGCATTGGGTAACGGTATGTTTACGGTCCATTTGGATAGTGATCGTGACATTTTGACGTATGTTTCAGGAAAGATTCGATATAGGCGTATCCGAATCGATGTAGGGGATAGAGTCAAGGTCGAATACTCTCCTTACGATAAGAATAGAGGTCGTATCATTTATAGAGATCGCGGGATAGGAATAGATATCGATGAATGATGTTACTTACTTATTGATTGAACGAATATTAGATTAGGCTTAGATAAAAAACTCTGTTTTTCGCAAAAAAAATTGAATATGATCCTAGCCATTACAACTTCAAAGACCACAAATATGAAAATCCGTGCTTCTGTTCGTAAATTTTGTGATAAGTGCCGCCTAATTCGTAGGGGAAAACGCCTTCTGGTCATTTGTTACAATCCTAGACATAAACAAAGACAGGGATAATACTTTTTTATATCTAAGAAATCCATGTATAATAAATAATAAAAAATATATATATAGAACTTCTATATATATATTTTTTTCCACTATTTTAATATAATAAATATGCCAAAAACTATAAAAAGATTTGTTTCAAAAAATACAAAAAGATTTGTGTCACGTAGAACTACAAGAAGATTAGTTCCACGTAGAACTAAACATAGGATAATTAAAGGAGTTATTTACGTTCGAGCAAGTTTTCGAAATACCATTGTTACTGTTACAGATACACAAGGACAAGCGGTTTCTTGGTCTTCTGCCGGTGCTTGTGGATTCAAAGGCACAAAAAGACGTTCACCATTTGCTGCTCAAACTGCAGCAGAAAATGTTCTTTTTACATTAACGGATCAAGGTCTTCTGAAACAGGCAGAAGTTTTGATAAGTGGACCTGGTCCGGGGAGAGATACAGCATTACGAGCCATTGCTCAAAGTAGTGTACTACTGAGTTATGTACGTGACATAACTCCTATGCCACATAATGGATGTAGACCTCCCAAAAAGAGACGTGTGTAAGAATTTAATTAATTTTAAGAGAAAGAAATGATGAAATTATCTATTCAATATAATAATTATGATTCAGGATGAAATATTAGTCTCTATTAAGAGACCACAATTGGTGTGCGTCGAATCCAGAGCAGATAGTAAGCGTCTCCATTATGGCCGTTTCACTCTATCTCCGCTTCGCAAAGGTCAAGCTAATACAATAGGTAGTGCAATAAGAAGAGTTTTACTTGGAGAGTTGGAAGGAACGTGCATCACACGTGCCAAATTTGAAAACATAACACATGAATATTCTGTGATGATAGGTATCGAAGAATCGGTACATGAGATTTTGATGAATCTGAAAGAAATTGTACTTAGAAGTGATGCCTACGGAATTCGTGAAGGTTCTATCCATATCGTTGGACCAAAAAAAGTAACCGCTCAAGATATCATATTACCACCTTCTGTCAGAGTAATTGATACTACACAACATATAGCTAGTCTAAACAAATCTATTACCTTAGATATATTATTAAAAATTGAAAAAGGCCGCGGGTATATTATCCAAAATCCAGAGAATTATAATTCTCTGGATGGAATTTTTCCTATAGATGCTGCCTTTATCCCTGTTCAAAATGTAAATTATAGTATTCATTCCTATTGGAGTGGAAATGAGATACAAGAAATTCTTTTTCTTGAAATATGGACAAATGGAGGATTAGCTCCTAAAGAGGCACTTTACGAAGCTTCTCGTAATTTGATTGACTTTTTCCTTCCTTTTATGCGTGCAGAGGAAGAGAACATCACTGAAACAAAAAGTCTAAGTGATAATATGACTCCTTCCTTACCTTTATCGCATATATCGACTGATACTAAGAGAATCGTTTTCGACCAAATGTATATTGACCAATTAAACTTCTCGACTCGGATATATAACTGCCTCAAAAAGGCTAATATAAATACATTATCGGACCTATCAAATTATAGTCGAGAAGATTTAATGAAAATTAAAAACCTTGGGGAACAATCTGTCAAAGAGATATTGGAATTTCTACGAAATATTGGAATTGATTCACCCGTAAATCGGGTTTAGGTTCATGAAATAGTTCCATTTTTTCTAAGTTTGTTTTGAAAGTAATTGCAATAAATCCATTTGCAATCAATCTTCTACATATTTATTACAAAAAATTCAAATATATCTAAATTAATATATCTAGGGAGAGATCATTTGTCTTGAAGCAACTACTCCCTAGATATAGGAACAAAAGATTTCTTTACAGATTAATATATTTATTATAAATTAGATCAAATTGGAAAAGACCTAGAGTTAAAGATTCATCGATAGGTAACGTTGCCCCAATACCTAACCAAAGAGCTACTACGGTACCGATTAAGAATACTGTTGTAGCTACTGGACGACGAAATGGATTTTGAAATTGATTCACATTCTCCAAGAAAGGGACTGTCAATAGTCCTGCAGGTACTGAAGCCATTAAAAGGACACCTAATAATTTATTAGGTACTGTACGAAGTATTTGAAATACGGGGAAAAAATACCATTCTGGTAATATTTCCAAAGGAGTTGCAAATGGATTTGCCGGTTCCCCAATCATTGATGGTTCTAGAACCGCTAAACCTACGGTACATGCAATAGTACCTGAAATTACTACTGGAAAAATATATAAAAGATCATTGGGCCAAGCTGGCTCTCCATAATAATTATGTCCCATGCCTTTAGCTAATTTAGCCCTTAATACAGGATCATTCAAGTCAGGTTTCTTTGTTATTCGGATAAGTAAATTTTTATGAATCTATCCCCCGAAAGAACCGGACATGTCAATTTTGATCATCCGGCTCGAGCAATAACTTAATTAAAAATGATGAAGGGCGTATCATCAGAATAAGAAAGATCTATGCCATTCTTTATGATTTTGTTATTTCGTATTAAATAAGTGCTCAGTATCCAAGTAAGTTCACAAATTAAATCATGGTTAATATGCCTTTTGGACCATCTTATTCCTTGTAATCCGTGTTTATCCCGACCTACATAATTTTTTTTGCAATACAAGGTATTGGCTTGTTACTGATTCGGCCTTTCTCCTTCCTTAGACCCCTTCTTTTACTCCGATAGTTTACCCTATTTAAATGCAAGGGAAATGTATGCATTTTCAGACTATGAAAAGAAAAGGATAAGCAATAAGTAAAACTTATTACTGTTAATACCAGTATCTGGATTTCACGGAGCCTAATTTGGATTCGATCATAGAAATAACTCTCTTGGAACGCAACAAAGTTACCAATCCCTTTTACCCAGGTTCTAAACTTCCTTTTTTTGGGAAGAAAATTGGGACAGAGACACATTTGTGATTCATGGCAGATCGAAAAATTAACCTGCACGGCCTAAGCAATAGTTCAAGTCACACACTCCCATAATCTCTTTTCTCCATCTGAGATGAGTATCTACTTAAATTCTTTGTATTGTATTAGATAAAGTATTGTATTAGATAAAGAATACTTAAGAGAAAGTAGAAATCCGAGAAACATGGTTTCTTATTTCCATCTTCCAAATTATATGGAAGAATAAATATTCGCGGCAATGATATAATCGTTACTGTTACTAAAAAGAATAGGTTTTGAATACTAATTCAAAATGTAGATGTCCTTTCTATAAAGGACCTGAAATACCCTGCTTGCGGATCATTAGAAAGTGCATTGACATAAATACAGCAGTAAGAAGGGGTAATATGAAAGTGTGTAAACTATAAAAACGAGTCAAGGTAGATTGACTCACACTAACACTTCCACGTAATAATTCTACCAAAGGAGATCCTATTAAGGGAATAGCCTCAGGCACACCAGTTACAATTTTTACTGCCCAATAACCAATTTGATCCCAGGGCAAAGAATAACCAGTTACACCGAAAGATACGGTTAGTACAGCTAGAATTACACCCGTAACCCAAGTGAGTTCGCGAGGTTTTTTGAATCCACCTGTTAGATAGACACGGAATACATGCAAGATCATCATAAGAACCATCATACTTGCCGACCATCGATGGACCGATCGGATTAGCCAACCGAAGTTTACTTCAGTCATTATGTATTGAATAGAAGCGAAAGCTTCTAGAACGGTGGGACGATAGTAAAAAGTCATAGCAAAACCAGTAGCTACTTGTACCAAAAAACAAGTAAGTGTGATTCCTCCTAAACAATAAAATATATTAACATGAGGAGGAACATATTTACTAGTGATATCATCCGCAATCGCCTGAATTTCGAGACGCTCTTCGAACCAATCGTATACTTTATTGAGATAGGTAAACTCAAATTCCCCCTCTGAAAACCGTACATGAGAATTTCCTTTCATACGGCTTAAACAAGAACACCCAAATACCTTTACAAACAAAGGTATATCCTTTGTAAAATAGAAAGATGCTTCATACTTCATTCCTTGGGAATATGAAGAATAGGATTCATAATAATCCATGATTTCCTACAAAAATCAGTAATAAATTTAATTGTATAGTGCTCAAATTTCAAGTTGGCTCGTTCTTGAATACATCGCTATAGGCCTTTTGAACGATCTTTTATCCTATTCGTGATCACCTAGATAACAACTAGTATGGACGATCAATAGGAATTATCTTGTCGGGATCTCAATAAATGAATAAATCTAAACCTCAGATTTAAATTTTTACCCCGATGATTTTTTTCATACCCAAAAGGTCTCATGGGTTATAACCTTTAAATTTCATTACTACTCACTCATCATACTAACTAAGAGAGATGAGATACTTTCTCATTCTTCAGTAAGAGTAAGCATAAAAAGGAGGAGATATCCTCGATTTCTAATCGTACTGCTTCCAAATTATTAAATTATTGGAAGCCTAGTCACGAGGTATAAATAACAGGTATAAACCAGCAGGTAGAAACCATAGTTCAGATTTTCTTGAATATATTTATTCATATACCTCGTGCTCTGAATATTAACTATTGGATCAATATCCAACGAGGTAGGAGGACCATCTTTATGAAGACAACAGACTAGTTTTCTGTACTAGAATAGAGATCAATTTTAACAAGTCGCACACCCATATTCCAAAAATCCTTAGATAAAATTAATTACACGATCAAACTACCAGAACGTTAATAATATATAGACTCAAGTTATTAATAAAAAGCTTTCCTTACTTAGTTTTTTTTCTTCTTTTGGATGAGTTCGGGATCCGGGCGAATCTTCTAGTTTATCTAGACCCAACTAACTGGAATTCCGTTCAATAGAACAGAAGAATTATAAATTTCCGAGATAATAGATAAGAATACTGCAAATAAAACCATTGCAGTGCCCATGAAAGGAGCAGTTCCCCATCCGGGAGCTACTTTACCAGATTCTGTATTAAGTGGTTTTAAATAATTTCCTACACTAGTTCGTATTGGCCCGGTTCTAGAAGTATCATCAATAGTCTGTGTAGCCATAAAACAATAGTATTGGTTGAGATCTATTAACTTTGTATACTATTAATGTATATATACATACATATAATTATCTATCAATGGAAACTGCAACCTTAGTCGCTATCTCCATATCTCGTTTACTTGTTAGCTTTACTGGTTATGCCCTATACACCGCCTTTGGGCAACCCTCTGAACAACTTCGAGATCCTTTTGAAGAGCATGAGGACTAGTTGAAATAATGACCTTCCCAATTGGGAAGGTCATTATTTGATTATATTATAATTATAATAATTAGGATTTGAAGAAAAATAAGAAGTAGGATTTGAAGAAAAAATTATTTTCTTCCTCTATCCGGAACTTTTGGGGGTTCTCGGAAGAAAATAGCGAAAAAAATTATCCCTAAGGTCGACACCAAAAGGAATGTATAAACCAATGCTTCCATAGATTCGATCGTAGTTTGCAATTACGGATATAGCTTTCGTACTAATTACAACAACATTTTCTTATATTTTTTTATTTTTAAATGAATATTCACTGACATGGAACCTCTCTCTCTCTCAATATTTATTATTGATCGGAGCGACGCTATATTATACCACTTGTTTTTTAGTAGTTGGATCTCCCAGTTTTTGGAATGCCCCAAATTCCACTTGGGCATCCAAATCGGGGTCAATACCAGCGAAAACATCTCTGAATAGGGTTCTAGCACCATGCCAAATGTGTCCAAAAAAGAAAAGAAGAGCAAATGTAGCATGTCCAAAAGTAAACCAACCCCTTGGGCTACTCCGAAAAACACCGTCGGATTTCAAAGTAGCACGATCCAATTCAAAAATCTCGCCTAATTGTGCACGCCTAGCATATTTTTTAACTATAGTAGGATCACCAAAGCTAACCCCGTCAAGTTCACCACCATAGAACTCAACAGTTACACCTACTTGTTCAACACTATACTTTGATTCTGCTCTCCTAAAAGGAACATCGGCTTTTACAATTCCTTCTTCATCTACTAGAACAACTGGAAATGTTTCGAAAAAGGTAGGCATACGACGTACAAAAAGCTCATGTCCCTTTTTGTCTTTAAATATAGGGTGCCCTAACCAACCAACAGCAATTCCATCCCCATTGTCCATCGCACCCGCCCTGAATAAACCTCCTTTAGCTGGATTATTCCCAATGTAATCATAAAAAGCGAGTTTCTCAGGAATTTTTGACCAAGCTTCTGATAGACTTAGATTCTCAGCCAGACCAGCACGAACCCGTCGATCTATTTCTTGTTGGAAGTATCCCTGATCCCACTGATAACGAGTAGGACCAAATAATTCGATCGGAGTGGTTGCGGAACCATACCACATTGTCCCTGCCACAATGAAAGCTGCAAAAAATACAGCAGCAATACTGCTAGATAAGACAGTCTCAATATTCCCCATACGTAATCCTTTGTATAAACGTTGGGGAGGACGAACACTGAGATGAAATAGACCTGCTAATATACCTAATATACCTGCTGCAATATGATGAGCAGCTATTCCTCCTGGAACAAAAGGATCAAAACCTTCAGCTCCCCACGCCGGACTTACAGGTTGTATATTTCCAGTTAGTCCATAAGGATCAGACACCCATATTCCAGGGCCATACAACCCCGTTACATGAAATGCTCCGAATCCGAAACAGGCTGCTCCTGAGAGGAATAAATGAATGCCAAAAATCTTAGGCAAATCTAAAGAAGGTTTTCCTGTACGGTCATCACAGAATACGTCTAGATCCCAATATACCCAATGCCAGATAGCTGCTAAAAAGCATAAGCCAGAAAACACGATATGTGCTCCGGCCACACCTTCATAGCTCCAAATACCTGGATTAGATACAGTTTCTCCAGTTATACTCCATCCACCCCACGAATCCTTTATTCCTAGACGAGTCATAAAAGGTATAACGAACATACCTTGTCTCCACATTGGATCAAGAACAGGATCGGATGGGTCAAAAACTGCTAATTCGTAAAGAGCCATTGAACCAGCCCAACCAGAAACTAAAGCTGTATGCATTATATGCACAGCGATTAACCGTCCAGGATCATTCAATACGACAGTATGGACACGATACCAAGGCAAACCCATGAAAATACCCCTTTTTATCAGAAAAAGTAGACACTATGTAACTTTCTCACATTAAATAAGATTATGCTAGCAAGTTATACCTTTATCTCAAAGATGAACATTCAAAAAAATTAAAAATTAAATTAATGGAACAGTTAAAAGTATTTATGTTCAATATAGCAACGAGAAGCGGATATATATTATCCTTTATATGTACCAATATACAATGTGGAAATTGGTCCCATTTATACAGTCATATTATAAACAAGCTTTATAAAGTAAAGTACTTTAGATATTAAAAAAAAAAGGCAAGTCCACTTATTTGGTCCTATCACTCATTTGGGCTTATAATTTATCGTTGTTAATGTTAATAGAGAGAAATATTAAAATATTTATTTTATGATAAATCCCAATTTACCCTCTGTTTTTGTGCCTTTGGTGGGCTTGTTTTTTCCGGCAATTACAATGGTTTTTCTTTATTTCTATATTCAAAACGACGAGATTTTATGAATATGATTCAATCAGATATCATAAATAATAAATATATTCCAATCTTTCAATCGTAGAACAAAAGAATATGTTTATTCTTTTATATGGATAATATATAATAAAACCTCTTTTAGACACGAACAAAATAGATCTAAATAGATATTAATCTTTATTTAGATCTATTCATACTCAATATATGAATGTGTATGGTATGGTCTATACATCATGAATATAAGCTGGATATATATGATATGTTATATACATAATTATTTTATAATTACAATATATAAGGGTGTGTGAATGAATAAGTCTTTATTACTTAATAATATGTATACATATACATTCGAATCTCGAGATTGGTATTTAATACTCGTGCAATGAACTATTTTTTTAGAATCGATAAGTTAAGGACCAATTCCCCCCAAAAAAAGCACACACCCTAAATATATAGTCTACCTAGATGCTTATATGTATATGGCTATTTTATTATTTATTATATAGCCCATTTATGAAAGTGACTTTGGGATGGTAGTAAAAAGAGTAAGTGTCTGGCTACTCCCTCAAATTAAATAGTACGCAATTTGTTATGAATCGTCGATCCAAATGGCTCTGGATAGAACCCATACCAGGGTCTAGAAAGATCATCAATTTTTTTTTTGCTTGTATCCTTTTTTTTGGTTCACTAGGATTTTTAGTGGTCGGAATTTCAAGTTACCTTGGTAGGGACCTTATACCCTTATTGTCATCTCAGCAAATACTCTTTGTTCCACAAGGAATTGTAATGTGTTTTTATGGTATTGCGGGTCTGTTCATTAGCTCTTATTTGTGGTGTACAATTTTGTACAATGTAGGTAGTGGTTATAATAAGTTTGATGAAAAAGAAGGAATTGCATGTCTTTTTCGTTGGGGATTTCCCGGAAGAAATCGCCGTATTTTTATCCAATTTATTATGAAGGATATTCAGGCGATAAAAATGGAAGTTCAAGAAGGTATTTCCCCTCGTCGTGTTATTTATATGGAAATAAAGGGTCAACAAGACATCCCTTTAACTCGTACTGAAGAAAATTTGACTCTGCGTGAAATGGAACAGAAAGCTGCCGAATTAGCCCGTTTTTTGCGTGTATCCGTTGAAGGATTTTGAAATGGGGATCTTATTCAACATACAAATGTGTAGATCTATATAGTAGATATGATAAAAAATTATAAAAAACTCTATATTATTATTTCTCTTTAGAGAGGACCGAGAGATCCAGTAGACATTACGTCTCAAAAGTAAAAATTAATTAAACTATAATAAATAGTGTATTAAAAATTAAATACACTTTTTTACATATGTGTACGGCAAGGCCTTTTGGAGTGCAGAATTGGTCTTATTTTTTATTTATGAAATAATTAATTATTTCTTTGGTTCCTATAACATAAGTTAGTTGTTGATACGACTGGGAATAATCTACTTTTTACCCTACTTCTCATTCGGAGCAAACCACCGTCGAAGAATTACTCACTAGATCATTCTATGAATGCGATACCTCGTTCTATAATTCGTACTTTGTTCAGATTTTGGAAAGAGCTAACGGGTCAATCGAGTTCGTTAGCGATTTACGAGTTGGAAGTAGCCAAATATAAAGCATTAGTTTCTCTACAATATCTCGCATGTTTAGTAGTATTGCCGTGGGGAATTTCAATTTCATTACAGAGAGTTTTGGAATCTTGGGTTACAAATTGGTGGAATACTGGTCAGTCAAAAAGAATTTTTGATTTTATACAAGAAGACAATGTTCTAGAAAAATTTGAGAAAATAGAAGAGCTATTTCTGTTAGAAAGAATGGTGGAAGATTATTCGGAAACGCATTCGCAAGATCTTTATATAGAGATGCAGAAAAAAATGATCCAATTGGTAAAAATATATAATCAAGATTGTATCCAAATAATTTCGCATTTATTAGCAAATCTAATAGGTTTTGCTATTCTAAGTGTTTTTCTCATTCTGGGTAAGAAGAAACTTGGCATTCTTAATTCTTGGATACAAGAAGTCTTCTGTAGCTTAAGTGATACTATGAAAGCTTTTGTTATTCTTTTAGCAACCGATCTATGTATTGGGTTTCATTCGCCCCATGGTTGGAAACTGATGGTCGATTTGATCTTCGAAAATTATGGATTTTCCCATAACGAACGAATAATATCTGGTCTTGTTTCAACTTTTCCAGTCATTTTAGACACAATTTTCAAATATTGGATCTTCCAACGTTTTAATCGTACATCTTCTTCACTTGTAGTAATTTATCATTCGATGAATGAATAAAAAATGGGTTTCTCTCACAATTTTAAATTAAATGTTTTTTATTTTTTACTTTTTTATAGGTTGATACTTCTTATTTTTTCTCTTCGGGTTTAATATAGTAGCGGAATTGCAGAAAGGTAACTATCATAATTACCTACTCCTATTTATTGTTTAAATAAAATATTTGGAACCAAAAGTTGAACGATGCAAAATAGAAATACTTATGATGACTGGGTGAAAAACTGGATACCTCAATCAATTTACGTCTTGATCATGATACATATAATGACTCAGACATTTATTGCGAATGCATACCCCATTTTCGCACAACAGGGTTATGAAAATCCTCGAGAAGCGACTGGACGTATTGTATGTGCCAATTGTCATTTGGCTAAAAAACCTGTGGAGATCGAGGTTCCACAGTCTGTGCTTCCCGATACCGTATTTGAAGCAGTCGTTAAGATCCCCTATGATAAGCAAATAAAACAAGTTCTTTCTAATGGTAAGAAAGGAACTTTAAATGTAGGAGCTGTTCTTATTTTACCCGAAGGTTTTGAATTAGCTCCTCCGGATCGCATTTATCCTGATATTAAGGAAAAGATAGGGGATCTTTATTTTCAGAACTATCGGTCTAATCAAAAAAATATTATCGTAATAGGTCCTGTTCCTGGTCAAAAATATAGTCAAATGGTGTTTCCCATCCTTTCACCAAATCCTGCTACTAATAAAGCAGTTCACTTCCTGAAATATCCTATATATTTGGGTGGTAATAGAGGAAGAGGACAAATTTATCCCGATGGGAGCAAGAGCAACAATACAGTATATAACGCTTCAGCAACGGGTAGAATAAGTAAAATTGCACGTAAAGAAAAGAGTGGATATCAAATAACTATTGATAATCCAATAGACGGTCGACAAGTGGTTGACTTTGTACCTCTCGGACCGGAACTTCTGGTCTCAGAAGGTGAATTCATTAAGGCAGATCAGTCGTTAACGAATAACCCTAATGTAGGTGGATTTGGTCAGGAAGATGCAGAAATAGTACTTCAAGATCCTTTACGTGTTCAAGGTCTTTTATTATTCTTAGCATCTGTCATTTTGGCACAGATATTTCTGGTTCTTAAAAAGAAACAATTTGAGAAAGTTCAATTGGTCGAGATGAATTTTTAGTTATATAAAAATTTAAGTTGTCTGAAATATTAAAATCTCCGTCTTATAGAGGCTAATGCAATCATAAATCATATAAAATAAAAATTGCAAAATAAATTCATACCCCTTCGGAGATGGAGATCCTTTCATTCGACCCTTCTTCTCTTCAAATAATATCATATGAACATTACGAAAGATAGATATATGTATATCTTGCATAAGGAGTGACTCCGGAACAGACTTACTGAACAGTCCCTTATTCATGTTTGACATTACAAATTAATATACATGTAATCTTTTCTGGTATTATTTTTATGGATTGTCCAATTTTTAATATACAAATATACTTATTAAAATAAAGAAAGATAAGACCTTACCCTTCTTTGAGTTCGAAGAAGGGTAAGGTCTTATCTTTCTAAGTTTTCACTTTCGTGTGTACAGTATTCCTCATAGATATGAAATACATTTTATTATCTATAGGGATGATCCTAATCCGGAATAAGAACCATAGAAAAAGATACCTATTAAACCAATCACGAGAATACCAGTTAAAGTACCTATCAACCAAAGAGGGATCCTTCCGGTGGTATCAGCCATTTTTCTTACTTCCTTTCAAATTTTATTAAGTAGTCATGCTCAAGACATAAACAATTATTATATTGTTTATTAGTTTTTTCCAAATTGGGTGAGAAATAATATTCTACACTGTTCCTAATTGAAAAAGTAATTAGAGAATAGAACGGCAAGTACAAAAATGAGTAACAACCCCCAATAGAGGCTGGTACGATTCAATTCAACATTTTGTTCGTTCGGGTTTGATTGTGTCATTAGATAGCTCCGTGATTTAGTTTATATAGAGTTTATCGCTGTATGAATTGCATTGCTGATATTGATCCCAAGAAAAAAACTGTAGGTACAGCTAGTCCGTGAACGGCCAACCATCTAACTGTAAAAATTGGATAGGTTCTATCTATAGTCATTAGTACCTCCTAAAAAGATCTAGATCTAGTAAATTCATCTAGTTGCTCTAATGAATCGAAACGACCAGTTACTAATGGAACCTCTTGTCGACTTTCTGTGAAATATTCATTCGGCCGAGGGCTACCGAATACATCATAAGCTAAACCCGTACTGACAAATAACCAACCTGCAATGAATAGGGAAGGTATAGTAATGCTATGGATAACCCAGTATCGAATACTGGTAATAATGTCAGCAAAAGCGCGTTCTCCCGTATTCCCAGACATGCTAAGCTCCACTCCATATATTATTATAAAGTCAAGGGGAATTTGGTCCCATGAAAGAGAGAGATCAGAAAATGGAAAACTACTGATATCTTCTACAATCCTTGTTTTATTGTCAATATTATACCAAAGGTATATTTGAAGTATACTGAACCAGTATAACTAGCCTTCTTCTAACATAGCAATACAATTTTGGTTAGGTTAATATCGAAAGGGAGTGGGATAGAATGATTCTGCTACTGTCAGAGCTTCCAACTCTATTTGGTCAACTAAATCCATCTCTTTTTTTTATTGGGCATTTTTTTTTTTTACTGGACAGAAATTAGATAATCCCAGTATGTTTCATGATACGTCCGGAAAATATCATGTCTCAAAATTGTATTGTAACAATTGAACATATGAATTATGGGAAAATGAATTTCGATTTCATCTGAGCAGTAATCATTGTACTGGTTTTCGGTTATACAGGTGGCTGTATAACTAGAATACATTAATGTCACTTCAAGAAGTGGATCATTAGTGTTACTGTATGTAATAGTATCGTTGGTGAAGTTATGCCGTGAACTTAATGGTTAATTAACATAGAACTTTGAGTTGAGAAACGAGTGTTACTAATTTTGTACGAATTGTAAATACAAGTTATTCCTATTTTTTTACAAGAGAGACAGGATGGAATATCAGTTTTTGCTTACAAGCCATATGATAAAATTGAATCTATATAGAATATACTAATATATTCTATTCGCACGAATGGATTTCGTTTGCCTGTAAAAGAGGTTTTTTTCGTTCCAATCTTTCGAACAGACTGGTAGAGATTAATCATTGTTAAATTCAATGATCTCGTATTTATTAGTTTATAATAATATTAGTTTATATTTAAAAAACTACGTTTTCTAATTTGTAATTTGCCGAGTGGTTACACAATTGGCATTTATTTTATTCATGGGTTGCTCAATATCAATAAATTTGAGGATTATATTTTTGGTTATTCCAAAAAATAAATATAATATCTTTTATTGTCTATTCCCTTAATGTTTGTATAATATTAATACATTTTGTATTCTTTATACAAATTAGTAATTTGTTATAATTGAATTAACACTGTAACATTTCATTTTTTTTATTATTCTGATCCTATCTTACAAAAGTAAATAAATTTAGGTAATTGTCTGATAAAGATACACATCAATCATATTCTTTACATTAAGTCCTTCCAATGTCTACTATTATTAGTTATTTCATTTTTTTATTAGTTCTGCTTATTTTAACCTTAGTCCTATTCATAGGTTTAAGTAATATACGACTTATTTGAAATTAAATAGGAATAAAAACCTCTTCGTTCGCTTAATCAAGAAGTTTTCTCAATTCAAAATTGATTGAGATTTCTAGTAAGTCTGGGTTACTATCCGGGGTAGCTATTAATCTTTACTTCCTTTTTTTAATCAATATGATTGAAGTTTTGTTATCCGGAATTGTATTAGGTCTGATTCCTATAACTTTGGCTGGATTATTCGTAACTGCATATTTACAGTACCGACGTGGTGATCAATTGGATATTTGAGATAATTTTTATCGTGAATGAATGAGTCTCCTACTGATTCTGGGAGATAAGATTTCATTGACCATTCTAATTTATGGAATGATCAATTCAAAAGATTGGACCAATAAAAAAAGAATCGCGCTCTGTAGGATTTGAACCTACGGCATCAGGTTTTGGAGACCTGCGTTCTACCGCACTGAACTAAGAGCGCTTTCTTGGAAAAACTAGAAAATACAAAATGATAAAAAAGATCATTTTACAACAAATCACTGGTTATTTATGTTCCAAAATTAACTGGAGCTTTTTTTACGAAAAGGACTAGGTAGGGATGACAGGATTTGAACCTGCGACATTTTGTACCCAAAACAAACGCGCTACCAAGCTGCGCTACATCCCTGTTAATTGTTAGTCTTTAACATTATTTATAATATAATTTATATTTATTTTATTCCACATTTATCTATTTGGGTCTACTCTATAAAACGAGAATATAATAGACAATATGTCTATTAATTATGGATTATTTGATAATAGAATATGTTCTGTTACAGAAAGGAATAGAAACATTGCCCAAATCATTTTACAGATTGTTCGGAGTCCCCAGGGACTGATAAACTATGGGTATAGTTGACCATATAAGATATGCATCCGGATTGATAAGGAAAACTTACGAACAATGCGAGATATAAAGACATACCTTTCTACAGCGCCTGTGCTAGCTACTTTATGGTTGGGATCTTTAGCCGGTTTATTGATTGAGATAAACCGCTTTTTCCCTGATGCTCTTACTTTTCCCTTTTTCTTATTCTAATTCTCCTGCAACTGCGAAAGGAAAAAAAGATGCTAGATCAATTTTCTACTTTTATTCTTGTATAAAGAATAAGATGGATTAAATATCCCTATCCGAGTTTGTAACTCAAGGGAGGATATATAGAATCAAACAAAATATAAATTTATATCCAAAAGTTCCTTCTACAAAATAATAGTATTATTGAAAATTAATAATAAAGATTTTATTACGAGAATGAATTAAGTAATAAAATCTTTAATCATTCTACGACAACTTCTATCCCTTTCTCTTTCTTCTCCTTTTCGAAATTGAAAAAGCGAAGTATATTCAATATATCTAATATAGAGTAAGTTTATGGCCAAGGGTGGAAATGTAAGAGTAACAATTACTCTTGAATGTACTAGTTGTACACAAGATAGTGTTGATCAAAAATTGCCGGGTATTTCTAGATATACGACTCGAAAAAATCGCTCCAATACTTCTAGGTTGGAATTGAATAAATTTTGTCCTTATTGTTGCAAGCACACTATTCACGGAGAAATAAAATAAAATATATCGAACTATCCTCACCCAGGGATAGAAATAAATCAATATAAATACAACTATTTTTTTTTTTTATGTCACTTTTTATATTTCGAATATAAATTAAATTTTAGGTATAAATATTAAAAGATAAAAGGTTCATGAAATAAATTCAATTATAATTATGAATACAATTAAACCCTCTTCTCAGGATACATCTAAGCCTAGGACAACAGATACGTCATCTGAGCCTAACACGACCGTCGTCTAATACTAATACAACAGATACGCCGTCTAAGCCCAATACATCTACAGATACACCGTCTAAGACTTATAAATATAAGCCTTATTATCGGCCATCTAAGCCTAATACTACAGATATGTCATCTTCTCGGAATACATCTAAATATAAGCCGTCTTCTCGGAATACATCTAAATATAAGCCGTCTTCTCGGAATACATCTAAATATAAACCATCTTCTCGGAATACATCTAAATATAAACCATCTTCTAGGAATAAATATAAATATAAACCATCTTCTAGGAATAAGCGATCTTTTAGAAAACGTTGTTCACCAATTGGGCCTGGAGAACAAATTGATTATAAGAATATTAGCCTAATTAGTCGATTTATTAGCGAACAAGGAAAAATTTTATCTCGCCGAGTAAATCGATTAATGTTGAAACAACAACGCCTAATAACTAGGGCTATTAAACAAGCTCGTATTCTATCTTTGATACCTTTTCTCTCTAATGAAAAGTAATTGGTGCCTAAGAAATGAACTTACTCATACTCCTGAATAGAATTGAAGCTGGGATATCTGTCAATAGATAGAGCAGATTTTAATTCTTTAAAAAGGATTAAAAAAAGGAATTATTCAAATGGATCGAATATGAATTAAATTTAATTGTCTCTAATTATAATTTCCCGGAGGAAATTCTCCGGGAGATTCTATTTCACGATACGATAATTTTTTCCAAGATTGTATAGAAGCAATTACTATCTAATACAGCTAATTGTGATAGTGTTTTACGATTTGTAAGCAACTGCCTTTTATATAAATATTGTATAAATCTGTTATAGGAGACTCCATTAGCACGGGATGCTGCATTTATCCGAGTAATCCACAAACGGCGAAAATCTCTCTTTCGTTTAATTCTATCTCGGTGAGCGAAAACTAAGGCTCTCATTTTCTGTTGGTTAGCAATTCGAAAAAGTTTTGAATGGGCCCCCCGGGAGCCTGATACAAATGCAAGAATCTTTTTTCGACGTTTTTGAGCTATATATCCACGTTTCACTCTGGTCATTGAAGTTGATTCTTATGAAGGACTAATCTATTTTTTGATTAGTTATTCATTCTTTTGTTTTATTAAGAAACAAACTGATTTTTCTGATGTATAAAATACGGGTTCCAATGGCTTTTGCTACTGCAACCTTCCCAACCATAATTGCATTAAGTTAGGCACCTTCTAGGTAGACAGGGGATCGGACCTTGTACTAAAAAATAAAAAATAAATATTATGGGTTTCATCGTTTCTATGGTTCTTTCTATAACGGTAAGGTCCTCTCTATACGCCGGAGCCCTAAATGTCTAAGACATGATATTAGTATTTGGTAACTTGTACAGTTTACCATCTCTAGCTCTACCCCCCCGAATTATCAAGTAAGAAATACTCTTATTATAAAAGAAATATTCTTATTATAAGAATAAGATTTCTCTATATAGTGACGACATGTAATTATAAGATAAGAGTTGGCAAGGTAGCTTACCTTGTGTCCGTTATCGCGGCAATAGAGGCATAATTTTTATGCTTTTTTCAATTTGCATTATTTCCCCGCTCAATGGATTGATGACCATTCGCTACCAATGAGGAATTGCTTTTCATCCCACATCAAGGTGATTGGATTTGCACCAATGGAAACCATAAATTTCATCCTCAGTAAGAGTAGATGATAGATCTCTACTTTTACAGATCAGAAAAGTTCTTCCTGTTAGAGGAATCTCCTGGTCCGTTTTAGCTTATGATCCAAACGAGTCGCACATACACCCTAGCACATACTCCTTTACGCTGAGGGCATCCTCGAAGAGCAGGAGCTTTTGTTCTATTTTCTATTGGCTGTCTCGCATTTCTAATAAGTTGTTGAATAGTTGGCACTCTGAATTCTATGCGAAATTAGAATGGTTCGGATTGATCTTAACCAACTATATTACTTTGGTAATAGTTATTAAATAATACAGGAATTTTTAAAAATTTGTTTAATTTAATTTGCTACAATTCGAAATAAATACAAATTTAGAATTTATAGAAGAATTCTATAAAGATATGATATAAAATGGCATAAATAACGATATAACATAAATGATCCCAATTAGTAGATTTAGTAGATCATTAATGATCTTTGTGACTTCAATTACTAGCCATAAAGTTTATTTATTTTAAACTTTAGATAAAAAAAAGTACTCTTCTTTAGTGTATTTTTATGTACATTCTTATGTTATGTGTTTTTTTGGAATACGTTCCAAATTACCATAAAATACATAATAATTCACCTCCTATTTTTTTTTGTCGAGCTTCTCTATCAGTCATAATTCCTTGGGAAGTAGAAAGAATGACGATTCCCATTCCACCTAGAACTTTAGGGATCTCCCTAAAAGGGGAATAGATTCTCAGACCAGGTTTGCTAATACGTTCTGGAGCGGTTATATATCTCTTTTCCTTCCTTTCTCTAGATTTTGAAGTTAAAACCAAAAGAGATTTTTTACCTTCTCGATGTTCCCTAACATCCTCTAGAAAACCTTCTCGTAGAAGGATCCTTGCAATGTTCTCAGTAATAATAGTAGTTGCTACTCGAACTGTTTTTTTTTTTACCATGTCAGCGTTTCTTATAGAAGTGATTAAATTGGCAATAGTATCGTTACCCGTGACGAACTAATTCTTAGGAATTTCAGGTCTCAATATAAAAAGGCATGTTTATTTTATTTAAGAAATATGCCTAAGATTCCAAATTAATTTCTATTTTTGTATAATTAGATACACATTAAATATAACATATTTATAATACTTCAGGAGACAATGAAATTATTTTGGTGAAATTCAATTCTCTTAATTCTTCAGTAACTGAACCAAAAACTCGAGTTCCTTTTGGATTCCCTTTCTGATCAATGATAACTGCTGCATTGTCATCAGATCGTATTATGATTCCATCGTCACGTTTAAGTTCTTTACACGTTCGTATAACTACGGCTCTAACTACTTCTGATTCTTCCAGGGGCATATTAGGTGTTGCTTCTTTAATTATAGCGATTATAATATCGCCAATATTAGCGTATTCCCGATTATTTGCTCCTAGAACTCGAATACACATTAATTTTCGGGCGCCACTGTTGTCTGCTACATTAACATAAGTTTGAGACTGAATCATTTTTCCTCCAAAAGATTTTATTTGTTGCCTTGGCATTAAACTTTTTTAGCCATAAATATCTATTTCGTTCGGTCTGGCGAACTAACAAGAAATTGAGTATGTATAGGCATTTTGTATGCTACGATTTGAAAAGCTCTTCTAGCTATAGTTTCTGATACTCCGCTTATTTCATAAAGTATTCGACCCGGTCTGACCACAGATACCCAATATTTGGGAGTTCCCTTCGCTTTTCCCGAACCCATACGTATTTCTGCAGGTCTTCTTCTAATAGGTTTGTCCGGAAATATACGTATCCATATTTTTACGCCACGACGGGCAAAACGAGTAATTGTTCGTCGTCCTGTTTCTATCTGCCCAGATGTGATCCAAGCAGGTTCCAATGCCTGCAGAGCAAATCTACCAAAACAAATGCAATTGCCTCGGGAAGCTACTCCCTTCATTCTTCCTTTATGTTGGTGACGAAATTTCGTTCTTTTTGGGTTATAGTCGATGGATTATTTGAATCCCATCTCTATTTCAGAACCGGATATGAAAGTTTCTTCTCATCCGGCTCCTTGTGAAGAATCTATGGCTTGGATAATCAATATTGAGATCATGTGTTGTGTTATATATTATGTGTTATATAGCATAAACAATAGATCTTTTATTTAAATCGATACTGCCCAATAATAATAACTTCACAGGCGAATATTCACTCTTCCAATATTTGGATCATGGGGCCGATTTATAGACTCCAATGATATAAATTCTTTCTTGGTTTATTTCGCCATCCTATCCAATGAATGATTAAGATTTCTATATGATCTTATGCAGTCACAGGTTCCATCGTTCCCATAGCTTTCAAATGGCTGTTCAGGTCTACCCTCTGCAATGAAGCTTTTATTTCATTTCTTACAGAATCAATTTACTTAGTTTTCATTGACCCGAAGCTCCTTTTTTTCATAAACCTAATTCATTGAAAATGAAATTGATTAGGATGATTCTTATGCTTTATCACACTACTCTTTGGGGGTAATTTAGTAAACCATACATAGACTGTAAGAAAGAAGATTTTTTTCTTTCTTTTTCTCCTTCCTCTCTTTTTTTTCTTTTCTTGCATTACCAAAGACCTTTTTCGCTTCACGAAAGATATGTATCTCATTTGTTTGTCTCTTTGTGGAAGAAAGTCTTTCGTTCATTTGATGAAACTATCTTAGATAGCTTATTGGATATTAATAATATGAAACAAAGATCCAGTTTGTAGTTCATAGTATACCAGAGACCAATTCGTTATTATTTCGATATTTCGAGTTCTTCATCATTTTAAGAAAAGAAGAAAAAACTTGCTCTCAACGAGTCGCACACTAAGCATAGCACATCTCCAAGATGGTCAATCTAGTTTTTATTTGATCTTGCAAAATTGATGATTTCTAATCGGTCAGAATATAGAAAGGTATTGCTCATTTTTAACAAAGATCCAAATTTTGATCCCCAATACTCCATATATGGTTTGAACCGCATAATAACAATAATCAATTTTAGCTCGAAGGGTCTGTAAGGGAACTCTACCTTGTAGGGCCGATTCTTTACGGGCTCTATCAATTCCGTTGAGACGTCCTTTTATTTTTATTTTAATACCTTCTACATCTGCCTCTTCAGCCAATTCAATAGCTCTTTTCATTATTTTTCTTATTTCAACCCTCGCCTTTAGTTGTAGAGCAATATATTCCGCAAGAATATTAGGTTCTCTATAAGGTTTTTCCACTTTTTCTATAGAGATGAGAAGTTTTCGGTTCACAGAACCTAACATATTCTGTAAAAGCATATTTTGTACTTCGTCTCTTAATTTTTCAATTTCTTTATCTTTTTTCTCTTTATATTTCTGTTTTTGGATGAACAAGTCGGTAAATCCAATATATATGTTCACCTGAATAAAATCAGTCTTTTTCATAATCTCTATACGTATAATTCCTCCATAATTTGAATTTGAGGCATCTTGGATATGTCTTACATAATTTTCAATGCAATTATGTATTTTCTCATCTTCTCGTAGATCTTCGGAATAATTTCTTTGTTCAAACCAAAGGGAACGATGGTTTTGAGTAAAACCAAGTCTAAAACCAAGTGGATTTATTTTTCTTCCCATACATATTTGTCTTTTTGGTAATCCAATACAATTGTTATATGACAATTTGGTTTCTGTATTGGATAACCACGTCCCCGAGCTCTAGGTTGAAATCTTTTGAAAAGAGTACCTTCATTAACTTCAGCTACACTGATAAATAGATTGTGTTTGTTTAAACCCATATTGTTATTAGCATTTGCGGCTGCAGAATGAATTACTTTTAAGATTGGATAGCATGCTCCATAATGCATCCAACTCAGTATAATCCATGCTTCTATATAGGGACGACCACGAATTTGATTAATTACTCTACGTGCTTTATTAGCAGACATACGTATATGTCTAGCTAAAGCTCTTATTTGTGCCATATTCATCCTCCACAATGAATTACTATTTTATCGTTTATCTCTTTTTTTATCATTTCTCGTTTTTTTATCATTTCTCGTTTTTTGATCATTTCTCGTTTTTTGATCATTTCTCGTTTTTTGATCATTTCTCGCTTTTTGATCATTTTTCGTTTTTTTATCGTTTCTCGCTTTTCTATCGTTTCTCGCATGCCCCTCAAAAATAAAAGTAGGTGAGAATTCCCCCAATTTGTGGTTTATCATATCATGTGATATATATATGGGTAAATGTTCTTTTCCATTATGCACAGCAATGGTATGACCAATCATTGCGGGTACAATATCAGATGCTCGGGACCATGTCACTATTATCTTCTTCTCTTTCTTCATATTTAGGTTTTCTATTTTCCTCGACAAATAATTAGCTACAAAAGTATTTTTTCTTAGTGAACGTGCCATGATTAATTACCTTTCTTTTGATTTACCTTTTTTTTTCTTGAAAGCAAAAAATGTATTTACAACTATAAACTACTTACGTCGACGAAGGATTGAAACATCACTATATCTATTTATCTTCCGACTCTTTCTTCCAAGTGCGCTATAGCCCCAAGGGGTTAAGGGTTTTTTCCTACCAATTGGGGATCTTCCTTCACCGCCCCCGTGAGGATGGTCCACAGCATTCATAACTACTCCTCTTACTTTAGGACGTTTACCCAGCCAACGTTTCGATCCAGCTTTACTCAAAGCTTTATTTTTCCATTTTACGTTGCCTACTTGCCCAATTGTTGCTGAGCAATTCTCATATATTAAACGAACCTCCCCAGATGGTAATCTTAATGTGGTCAATTGGCCTTCTTTTGCAATCAGTGCTGCTACAGCACCCGCCGCTCTAGCTAATTGTCCGCCTTTTCCGACTTGTATTTCTACATTATGTAGAGTTGTGCCTAAGGGTATATTGGTTGAAGTAGATCTTTAGTTTGTAAAAATCCCTTCCCAAACTGTACAAGCCTCTCTCAGGGCATACAGCTTTCTGGATGTTAATTATATATAATATCAATATTTAAATATTGATATTGATATATCAATCTGGGATTAAGGGCATATTTTCAATCCCTTATGCTCTGATTCTTTACATCCTAGGTTTATCTATTCCATCATCTGGCTTATGTTCTTTTTCATTTAGCATTCAGAATGAATGACTTTATCAAATTACGTCAATACTTCCGCATCTTCCGGATAACGTAGGAGTCATTTGAAATATATTCTTATTCTCACTGTTCAGCTCCAAATTTGTCTTTGACCATCAAATCAAATGTGATTTACTTGTCTTTATCTTCATAACAAGGGTTCCTTTACCTTATCTGTTTATGCTTCAGACAATTTAGTCTTCTCCATATTATCATATCTCGGGAGCCAATAATTACAGAAACTATTGAACTCAATCACCCGCTGCTGTTTATCCTCAGTTTCCCTTTGGGGTTTATCCCATCAAAGTTTCCTAGTTGGATCAGTGATAGATTTTAAGGTTTTGCTGTAAACCCAATCGGTTGTTCCCGATTACGTAAATTAATAATTCAAACCGCACTCAAAGGTAGGGCATTTCCCATTGATATGGGGGCTTTTGGACCAGAAAGGATAGTATCTCCAATAATAACCCCTCTGGGATGCAAAATATATGTCTTTTCACCATTTATATAGTGCACAAGACATATGTATGCACTTCTATTAGGGTCGCTTTCTATTCTTACAATTTTTCCCAATATGTTTTTCTCATTCCGCCGAAAATCAATTTGACGATATAGACGCTTGTGACCTCCTCCTCTATGTCGTGAGGTAATAATTCCTCTGTTATTACGACCTTTCCCACAACGATGCTTTCCGGAGGTCAATTTCTTTTGTGGATGAGACTGGACTCTTCCATCGAAACCTGATAGGGATTTACCACTTATGCCTGAAGTTCTGTATGAACGGGTGATCATATTATTATTTATTTTAATTTAATAAGTCTCATTGATAACGGAAAAGTGGAATAGAATAACCTGGTTTTAGTTTAATAATTATACGTTTATTATGTATTCGATGTTTCATTATTTGATTTATCTTCCCTCTTTTCTCTCTTTTTTTCGGGGGTCGATAACTATTTAACCCTATTACTTTAACATTAAAGAAGAGTTCAATCCATTTTTTGATCTTTGTTTTAGTCGATCCCGAATCGACATTCAAAATATATTGATTCTTTTCAAATAAATCGATACTTTTCTCTGTAAGTACTAAATTTACATATTGAACCTCATCCATAAATATCTATCCTTTACTATCTTTTGTAAATACAAATGCCTATATCCACCAATCCATATTTTAGTATGGTTCAATATAATATATATAAAAATATAATATATATAAAATATAGCTATTTAAATAAATAATATTCTATTCATAACTTATATTATGTTATGGTTCGATATAGTATAAATTTAGCTATGTAAATAGCTATATTCTATAAGTTCTAAATAAAAAAAAGAAAAAACCGGCACGGACCTAATCTAATTTCAATATTTAATCGACTGAATTGAGATAGTAGGTTCTTTGATCTAAAAGTTATTGCGAGTAGAATGCAGTAACTTTTTACTGTGCATCCAGCAGGAATTGAACCCGCGACTTCCCAATTATGAGTTGGGTGCTTTGACCATTCAGCCATGGATGCTAGATAAAGCAAATAAAAAGTAAGTAAATTTTATACTTGACAGTAAGTATCGAATCAGATTAACCCATTTGATTATATCATACTCAATTGAATTCATGCTTATTATTTAAAATATTAAATAGATATTTATTACATATCTTTGTCATTTTGAATGATGGGATTTCTATACTTTTATATAAAATGATGGCAATTAGACTAGAAATAGATATAATATATTTATAGAGACCAAAAGAGAGGTAGATTTTTCATATTTGACAATTAGACTATAAAAAGATATAATCTATCTATAGAGACCAAAAGAAAGGTAGATGATTTGCCGATCCTGTTTATATAGATGGAGATATCTGTAATTAATTGGAAATATGTGTAATTAATAGATAATATAAATAGGGAGATACTGTAAACAATGCAGTGTATAGATCTACATTATCAATATATCTAATACATTGATATACATAGATTATTATATCTATAATAGATATTATCTATATCTAATATGTTACCAAATACCAAATATATATAAAATATATAAAAGGATTTGTCTATATTGTTTACAATAATAGATATAAAAAAAAATGGAAAATAACGAAGTTCTTGAATCGACTGAAAGATTGGGGCTAAATCGATAGAAAAGGCAAAAAACTATTTGTCTAAATTAAAATAAGACAAAACTACATTATATATATATATATATCAAAGTTGTATTAACTTATAATTCTTATTACTAATTAACTTATTTATTTACTATTTAACTTAATTTTAATACTACTCCTACTCAAATTGATTAATTTTTAATTTTAAAATTTTTATAAACTAATGAAATATAAAAAAACATATCTGGAAAAATATCCTCTGAATCCGAACGAAATTCCAAACATATCCGTATCTACTAAATATCGGTTCTATAGCATATATTGTGTATTTAAAGTCAGACTAATGGGAGTATTCAATCCATGGACCGAATCTAATTTGGTGAGATTGCTAACTAACATATTTTCTGGTCGAGAAAGCGTTATTAAGCTCTTTGACTTTCGGATTATTAGTACTTTATTTATACGTGATATACGTCTATTTATTTTACGGGGTCAAGCAATAAAAGCTTTAATTATACTTACATTACCATTAGTTTTCTATTATTTAAATAGTCGATCTTTGTTTGAAACAAACAGATCAAAATATAATGCGATGAAAATATTTCCATCTATATATCAGATGGGATCTAAAAATTTGTTGCTCCTTCCGCATGTGCTTATGTCTTTGCCAAAAGATAAAAGGAGATATCAACGTCGCTTACTCCATCCAAGACAGCATGCTTGGTTTTCTATAAATTCGGAAATAAATGAATATTATAAAAAAAAAGTAATGGAATGGCAGATAGAGTATGGGGACCCTAACCAAGAAGAAGAATCAGTTGGAACACGTCCTAGTCGAAAGCCTTTAAAATTGAGTCAAATTGAAAAAAAAATAAAAAAATTCGTGGAATTAACAAGAGAAATCGAAGAGGAAGAATTTACAAAAGAAATTGAACACGAAGAATTAACAGAAAAAGTAACAGAAGAATTAATTAAAGAAAAAGAAATTAAACAATTAACAGAAGAAATCTCCTTACAATCGGAATTTTGTAAAGGATTGATTGATAATTTGTCAATAGATGAATCATATATAAATATTAGTACTACTATTAAGAAACCCATTGATATTGATCTATTTAAATTGATAAAAAGGCGAAAAGAAGCTTACGAATCTTTCCATAGATCAGAAAAGAATAGGAGAGCTGATCTATGGAAAGTGAAAACATATCTTCAAAATCGTTCTGCAAATTATGATATTTCATCAGATCCCGGATCGAATATTAGAAGAGATATAAACCGATTCAATTGTATTCGATTTGTGAACCAGAGTTTACCTTCAATATATTGTTCATCCTGTGTTAAAAACAAAGAACAATTAACACTAAACAACGATTTTAATTTAAAAAAAATTGTTCTGAAAATAATGGATCAATTCACTCAATCAATAAGTAAACCTAATCAGGTTTACAATTATGAAATTGCATGTGATATGTTATATTATAACATGAATTTATATTATAACATGAATAAATTATATGAACTGAACAATAAGATACTCTTGAATAAGACCTTAAAGTTGAATCTGATCTTCAACTACAGAGACAAATTAAAAGATAATTCTTTTTTTGTGCTACTCAACATTCTGGATAAAAAGAATGAATATGTAGATAAAATAACATCATATTCTTATAGAACTGAAACTTCAGTAAGAATTAACAATTATCTTCATAAAAGATTCAAGAGATTCTATTTGTTGAAGAACGCATTTATGAAGATAATTAACAATTATCTTCATAAAAGATTCAATAGATTCTATTTGTTGAAGAACGAATTTATGAAGATAATTAACAATTATCTTCATAAAAGATTCAAGAGATTCTATTTGTTGAAGAACGCATTTATGAAGATAATTAACAATTATCTTCATAAAATATTAAATATATTCTATTTGTTGAAGAACGCATTTATGAAGATAATTAACAATTATCTTCATAAAATATTAAATATATTCTATTTGTTGAAGAACGCATTTATGAAGATAATTAACAAAATTAACAATTATCTTCATAAAATATTAAATATATTCTATTTGTTGAAGAACGCATTTATGAAGATAATTAACAAAATTAACAATTATCTTGAAAAAGGATTCAAGAGATTCTATTTGTTGAAGAACTTATTAATTAAAGATTATCTTCAAAAAAAATTTGATAGATTCTGTTGGAGAGTATATTTATTCTATTTTAAATTTTTTTTGTTGAATAAAGGATTTAAGAAATATAAATCATTATGTAAACCTTATCGATACTTTTTATTTTCGAGTTATCGATTGGATAAGTGTACTATTAAAAATACTATTAGAAATATAAAGTACTATTTGCAATGGAGAAAAATAGTAAAAAAATACTCTTCTGAATGGAAAAAAGTGACAAATAGATTACATCGACCCATTTTGCAAATGACAAGAGTATACTCTCAACAAAATTTTGAATTCATACAATTTATACATAAATACAATTTTGAATGGAAAGAATTGACAAAGGTCTTAACAAATAGATTTCATGGACCCATTTTGCAAATGACAAGAGTATACTCTCAACAAGAGTTTGAATTCATACATAAATACAATTTGGAATGGAAAGAATTTAAAAAGGTCTTAACAAATAGATTTCATCGATCCATTTTGCAAATGACAAGAGTCTACTATCAACAAGAGTTTGAATTCATACAATTCATACATAAATACAATTTTGAATGGAAAGAATTGACAAAGGTCTTAGATATTATCTATCTAATCAAAAGGTTCAGTTGGAATTTGAAAGATCAGATTCGAACAAATTGGATAAAAAAAGACATTTTGAACAATGTAACACAAGATGCAATTAACCAGCATTCATCAAGTTGGAGAATATATCAGGAAGAATGGTTCAATCACTTTATTATTCGAGCTTCCAGAAATATCAATCGTAATTTGAATATTTCTGCATCGTACATTCAGATCGAATACTTGAAAAAAGAGTTGAAACGTCTTGTATTTTGTTCTAAACAAAACAATTTGAAAAACATTGTGTTCGATCCAATTGAATTATTTACTATTAAATATTTTGGTCAATATGGAAAGTTTGATCCGATTGAACTATCGACTTATAATAATAATAATTTTGATTGGTATCAAACTACGAAAAAACTTTTTGGTATAATCTTGGACGAACTCGCACCGAGGGATATCGAATCAAAATCAATCCCTTCACAAAAATCGGAATCCTTGATCGATGAAGAAACAATAGCTTCATTAGGTTTGAATGATAAACCGATGAATGAGTCAATTATTGATTTATTCGATAATGAAAAAAATTACATGGAATTCTTTGATAACACTGGTATTTCGAGAATATTCAATAATCGAGACAATTGGTTAAATCCTTTAAAACTATCTAATAAAAATTCATTGAGAACTTCTTTTTTAAAAGCAAATACGTTTGAATTTTTAGATTATTTACATCATCCTTATGTATATTATACAGAAAGATTAGCTTCTTACATAGAAAGAGAAAGAATTCATATAAAAAATAAGAATATTACATATGGAAAATTATTAAATTTTGTTCCCACTCATAACAATCTCTCTTCTTTTTCTATTTATGAAATAGGACCTGTTTTATCAGAGAAAGATACTATTTCACTCATCAAGTCACACGTAAATATATTATTGGCTAAATATTTACGTGACCAAGCATTAATACATGACTTGTACAAATCGTTTAATTTACTTACTCAATTAAATTCATTTATTCATCATAAAATTCATATTGGCTCGATTCAAGATATATATAGAATTCCTTTAATAAGCAAACAAATTGTCAATTTAGACAAAAGTTATTGCTATCCTTTTGCAAAAAGTTCAGATTCAGAAGAAAACAACCCTTTTTTTAAGTCGCTTTTTGACCCGGTTTTTAATTCGAGCATTAAATCTTATAAAGATGATTTACTATCGGAAATCTCTTTCCGAATGAAGAAGTTTGCAGAAAAAGAAAAATATAGTTCAGCAGAAAGTTCAAAAAACATAATTGAAGACAAAGTCATAGGTGATAAAGACGCCTTTTTGGATCTTTTCAATAAAGAAATACTAAAAATTAAAAATATATTATTTTATTTTTATAAGATCCCTCAAATACAAATAGATATTTTTGAGAAATGGGATTTGTTTCAACCATATACATCATGGTTTTTTACTTCCACAGGGTGGAAATATATGAAGAAGTCATTTTTGGCTACTTTTCCAGAAAGGTTGGAAACTAGCAATTATCAATTAATATCTTTTTTGGACGATATTAGGAAGGATTGTAATCATAATTTGAATATTATGTGGACACTCTATCATCAATTTTGGACACTTATAAAGTGGCAATTTAGATTTAAATTTCTCCCGAAATGGAATTTATTCCTATCCTTTTGTAATCTTTTGGATTGGAAGGAACCAATTAATCAAACAGTATTAACGGGAAAGGATACGTCAGTATCATTTGATACATGGAAATATATACTAAATGTTCGGGAGTATGATAAACCTCTTTATATTTTCCTTGGGTTTTTCTTTTTTGTTTCCTTCACAATTTTTTCATGGCTTAAGTTGGTTATAAACGTTTATATATTCAATGATTTTCAAACGAATATGCGCCGACATTACTATTTGGATCTAAAACGAAAGATGAAATCTTTTAAAAAGCTCAGAATTTATTATAATTTAAATTGGTATGGTTTTTGGTTGACATTCGTCGATTTTGTCGATCAGGAGTCGGATCCTGATGATGTAGGATTACTTCCAATATTGGAAATTTTGCATGTCAAAAGTAATTTGAAATGGCTTTTGCGAAAATCTAATAAATGGCACTCACTCCTAAAGATGTGGTTGTACGAATACGACGGAACGGAGGAGTTTCTTAGTAGAGAGAAGGTATTGTTTTCAGTACAAGAACGAATCTCTAAATTTGAGTCAAAGTTGACTCCCCCTAATGGTTTCTTTTCTAAATATTTCGAAAAAGGGAGACACCCGGGACTTCGTTACCTTAGATATTTAGCTGAAATTATTCAACTAGGTCTAATGAATAAAATAGGCATAAGGAATTGCGAGCTTGATTCCTTATTTTTAGCAGAAAAGCGGGTCTTCGATGTTTTTCAGCATCAGATTAACTCTCTGCCAACTAAGAGATCTCTATCTGACCAAGTTAGATTTTTCCCATTCTACCCGGCACTGTCCCTTTCGAATCGGATTTTATTGATAGGGCCTAAGGATACTGGACGATCGTATTTAGCTAAAAGTCTAGCAGCAGATTCTTATCTACCTTTAATAAAAATATGTCCTAAAAGCTTTTTGGATCAAGAGAAACTTCTGATCACCAATGTAGCTGAGTATACATCTGCAGCTAGTAAATCATACCTTGAGCATGAAGATATCTTTTTGTCTATGGGCTGGTCAAGGCCGGACGACGTATATGATAAACTGTATTATCAACAAAAACCGAAAAACTGGTATTATCAACGAGATGAGAATGATGTATCTCCGGAGTTTTTTGGGAGAAGATACGGGCAATTTGTGCTTGCACTCCAATTGGCAAAATTAATGTCTCCTTGTGTCATATGGATTCCAGACATTCATGAAATGGATGATTTCGTTTACCATACTACAGTATTGGGTGAACTCCTTGGAGATCCGCCGCTGGTGGATGAAGATGAGGAAGAATCCATACAACAAAATATTGTTGTTATTGCTTCGACTCATATTCCTAAAAAATTGGATCCATTTCTAATATCTCCTCCTTATCGTAAACGACGATTCGATACATTTATCAACACTAAAATGTGCCCTGCCTCGCACCGAGAAAAGGAATTTACTTTGCTTTTACGTGACAAAGGACTCTATTTGAAAAAAGAATGGAACTCTGATCATTTTTTTGGATTAATGACCAGCGGTTTTAATACACGAGATATGGCAAAACTTGCCAATTATGTCTGGCGGCTCGGTATTATACTAAATACATCAGTTATAGACGATGATATAACTGGATACGCTTTATATAGATCAAGGTGGGCTTCTTCCAATTATGACTTTAACAGTGGGACACTTCCCTATAAGATAGGAAAAGCTATTATCCAAAATAAACTTACGTATCCTAAGCATTTTATAGATCTCAAAAGGGAATTTTTGAGTGCAAGGGCGTACTTTTTGTCTGAATGGTATTTAGAACCTTCAATTGCTGGAACAGCTGTGAAAGAATTAACCATATTCTATCACATAGTGGGTTGCTTGGCCGGATCAGTAGCTCAAGATTGTTGGTTTACATCGGAATCAAATAGAGAGAATTGGACTCCTCTTAGTGATATAATTGCGAATGATTTCATTCTAGCTTCCAATCTTTTACAGAGTCTTCTGGAAGAGTTTCCAGGGGGGGAAATATTTCGGGGAAATTGTGATAAAAATAACATCACAATCGCTCCTTATTTCAAAAGAGATATGATGCAAAAAGGATTATCTGCTCAATTAGATGAACTCGTTTTATTTAAAGAATTGAAGTACTTCTACAGAGGAGAATTAGGTAGTAGGCTAGTTTGTTCTCCTAGGACTTGGCGTTTTACTTTTCTTCGCAGTAATCGATTCGACCATAAAAAAGATATAACAATAGAGAACCATTTTTTGGATTATCTTCGTCTGTTCGGAGAGTTTCAAAAAAGGCCGACCCGTCTTTCTAGCTTTTTTTGGGTGAAATTCCTAGAGTCTCGCGACTTCATTGAGCAATATAAAGAAGTTAAAAATATTGCAATAAGAAAGATAGCTGCTTTCTGGGAAGCAAGATCATTATACAATAAGTTTAAAAGACTGGGAATATATAAATTTGATACAGAAGAGGATGCAAAGGAATATAAACCTTTAGATACACCTATAATCTATTTCGGTCGCCGATTTCTTTGGGATCCCGTTAGTATGCGATTTCAAAATATAAACGTTGCGTTTTTACGAGCAGAACTTTTTGTTCCTCGCGAACTCGTGAAAAGGATTTATATTACTTACGCTTTAGAAAGAAAAGAAGTATTAAGGGATGTTACAATAATAACGATAAAGTCTATATCAAGAAGAAAAAAGATTAGGAACATAGCCCTAGGACTAAAATATCAAATTGTGGAGGATGACGATGACGATAACAGTGATTTGCCTCCTACCATTAAGAAGAAAAAGGTACAGAATTTTGAGACTTTTAAACGTTTTCAAGAAGTTGGTGTCCGATTGAGGCGTGTGCTTCCATATCCTACAAAGATACTAGATGACGCTATTTTTCGTGAAAAGACACGGGATGATAAATTCAGAGTATTTTTGCTTGAGAACGAAAGGGAAAATAGAGAATTATTATATAATGAATGTTTTATTCATAATACTCTATTCGAAATTTATGAATATTTAGCAAATATGTTCATATCTAACACAATGTTATTGAAACAAATAGAGAATGAACTGTTTAAAAAAGAATGGCTTTCTCCGGATTATATTAATTCTTTAGTAACGAAAGGATTGAAAAAAAAGATCTAAAAAGGACTAAATATTTTAAAACTTATTACTATTTCGACCAGTAAGCATAGTACCAAATATGAACCAAGTCAGTTATCTTTAACTTGATAAGTTAATCATCAACTTATGCTTACTCAATATTGACTGACTTATATTCTTATATTGAGGTTATTGTATACCTCAATATTGTAACGCCCATTGAATTAGTCAATGGGCGTTACAATATTATCATTATGCCTTGAAGAGGATTCGAACCTCCACGCTGTTTAGCACGAGATTTTGAGTCTCGCGTGTCTACCATTTCACCATCAAGGCATCCAATTTTTTTCATGAATATTAATATATATAGCGTGTAATTAATATATAGCTATATGTGGAATATAAAATGGCTAACAAGGATAGAGTATTGGAGTATTCATATCGATCCGTGATATAGGTCTGGTGATATCATCAATTCTTTTTCTTATCGGAGGATTCTTTTTTCCTATCAATAGATGTACGATTTAACATTTTTCGATTCAATAGAGAGTATAACTTTCTATGTTACCCAAATAACATTATGTTTAATCCTAAATAGCCAGAACGTAGTGACGTATAATTTAATTTAATTATACACGTTTGAATTCCATTTTACTCATATATATAATAGAAATATTTATAATATGGTATAGAATGAACTTCTAATTTGACGATCAAGTTTTGTAATTAGAAGTTCATTCTATAATTATTCATTCTAGAATTTTATTTGCGATTTTAAGTATATTAGTAAAAGTATATGAGTTCTTTTAGTTAGTAATAAAAAGATTTAATTACTAAAAATTAAATCTAAAATAATGTATCCTGAGCAATTATAACAATTGGATTTATTACTATTCCTAGTAATGTAGATGCTATTACACATACAATCATACTCAATTCGATATAATTCTTCGATATTGAAAAAGATAATTTGTAATTTTGCACGTGGGGAGTTATTTCTTTGTTTCGTTCAGTCATTAATAATTTAATTATTTTGAGATAATAATATATGGAAATAACACTCATAAAGAGTCCTATCGAAACTAATAAATAGGACCCTGCCTGCCATCCACACCAGAATAGATAAAGTTTTCCAAAAAAGCCTGCTAATGGAGGAATACCTGCTAGAGATAGCAGACATAAAGTTAATGAGAAAGCCGAAAAAGGGTCTTTCGTATATAATCCTGCATAATCTCGAATGTTATCTGTTCCTGTACGTAGACTAAATAATACAATACAAGAAAAAGTTCCTATATTCATGAAGATATAGAATAGCATGTAAGTGATCATGCTTGCATATCCATTATTTGAGTCTCTATCAATGATCCCGATAAGGATATATCCAATTTGACCTATGCTTGAATATGCAAGCATACGTTTTATGCTTGTTTGAGTAATAGCAATTAAATTTCCTAGTATCATGCTAATAATAGCTAATATTTCCAAAATAATATGCCATTCGTTCAATGAAAAATAGAAAACAATATCGAAAATTCTAGTAGCTAAAGCTGAAGCAGCTACTTTTGAAGTAACAGAAAGAAAAGCAACGACTGGGGTGGGAGAGTTAGAGTCGAAAAGAGGATTCTTCCCTCCTTTCTCTCATTCAGAACCGTGCATGAGACTTTCTTCTCGCACGGCTCCTAAGTGATAAAAAAGAAGAACCTAATCGTTTTATTATTCTTTTTTTTTAATTACCTTCCTCGTGTAGGTATAAGACTGAATCTATTCAATCAATAGAAAGAATAACTAATCCTTAACTTTTCGAAGAATCCTTACTCAGCGGTTCCTATGGTAAATAAAAATTACTTCTTTTTTGACTTCGGTTCTGGTCAAAAAGAATCTAAATAGAACCATCTGATTTAATTCGTTCTGAATAGCCATGAGATGTTCATCTTAGGGTAATCTTTTTGTCGACGGATGCCTTTTTTTCTTACACTCGTAGTCTTTGAAGGATGAAAACTGAATATGGAGCATCTACGTTTAGAATAAAAGTATTGATATAGTTAAATAATCATGATCTTTTGATAATAACTACCTGTAATGACTAACTTGCAAAATTCATTTTATTTTTTTTATTCAAATAATTTAGTTGTTTCTGACCTTGCTTTACCTTAATTAAAGGATTAAAATTTTTGGTAAAAGTGATATCTTAGTCCGAGTGGGGATAACAGTCTTTTCCTACACATGTCCATAGAGTTTGAGTTTTTATAGATACTAAACATATCTAAATCTAAAAAATAAAAAAATTAATTTATAATTTATTCTAGAGTTAATATTAATAAATTGAAAACGAATCGCACTCCTTCATATACATCGGGGGTCCATTGATGAAAAGGAACTAGAGAAAGCTTGAATCCAATTCCTACAGTTATAGATATAAGTGCGATCCAAATTCCTGGAGAGTTATACATTTGTGTATTTATAAGACCATTGGTTATTTCTTGAAGCTGAATTTCTCCCCCGGATAGACCATATAGCCAAGAAAGACCATAAACAAGAATAGAAGAACTTGTCCCACCCATAAGTAAATATTTCATAATAGCTTCATTAGACCGTACATCTCTTTTGGTATATCCCGATAATAGATAAGAACATAAGCTTAAACATTCTAAAGCTACGAAGATAGTTGCTAAATCATTAGCACCAGATAAAAACATTCCTCCTAGAGTAGCCGTTAAAATGAATAACAAAAATTCTGTTACAGCCATTTTTGTGCATTGAATATATTCCACAGATAGAGGAATACATAAAGTTGAACATAGTAAAATGAGAAATCGAAATATTTTGTTGAAATTATTCGTTTGGAAATTACCAAAAAAACTGATTATAGGTTCTTCTCTCCATTGAAATAATAAGACTGCTATGCTTATCATTAAACTTGTTAAAGAGATTAAATATAACCAAGCTGTATCTTTCTGATCAGCAATTAAATCAATCACTATAAGAAGAAATAGGGCTAAAATCAAGATACATTCTGGAAAAATGGAACTTCCATGGAATAGAAGCAAATTAAACTCTTTCATATTAAAATGATCTAAAGGTATAATTTAAAATGAAATTTTAAGTTTGTAGATGCCAGATCGTGATTTAGTAATTTCAGTCAATCCCCGATCAATAATTTTTTTTTCATCTAATTAACATCCAAATTATTTACGTTTATATTGTTTATATTTATTTAATATTATTTATTAAATAATATTCTTATTCCTTTTGCTTTCATTCCAGTTCCAATAAATATCTGTATAAATTTTGATAAAGTTGGCTTTATTTTATTGAGGGTAGATCGATGGATCTTTCTATATAGTGAATTAACGATTGTAATGTGCAAAAGCTTTATTGGATTCTGCCATTTTATGAGTCTCTTCCTTCTTGCGTATAGCATTGCCTTTCTCTCTGGCAGCATCCATTAATTCGTAACTCAATTTTAAATGCATATTTCTACCAGAACGTTTTCGAGATGACCCTAATAACCAACGAATAGCAATTACTTTTCCTTTTTTAGATCTTATTTCCATGGGAACTGGAAAAGTTGATCCACTTACACGTTTTGATTTTACTATCAATTTGGGAGTTACTTTTTGTATTGCTTGCCGTAGAATAATTAGTGGATTTTTATCTGTTTTTTGTCTTATTTTTTTTAGAGATTGATAAAGTATTCGATAAGCCAATGCTTTTTTTCCATGTTTAAGAATACGGTTAACGACCATGTTAACTAATCGATTATGGAAAATGGGATCAAATTTCACCATTTTTTTTTCTGCAGTACTTTGCCGTGACATGAGCGCTAAAAAGGTTTACAAAATTTTTTTCATAAAGGTTAATAATAAGTTATTTTGGCTTTTTAACTCCATATTGTAGGGTGGATCTCTAGAGGTCTGAAAGATCTCCCTCCAAACCGTACATACGACTTTCGTCGAATACGGCTTTCCACATTTTTTTATTTGCATATATAAATAGAATAGGAAATCTATTTCTTTTGCATAGAATTATGTTTACTCATTCTC